TTGATATTGGTTTTTTAAATCTTTATTATCAGAGCTAAATAAAGAAATTTGCTTATTTGGCTCGATAGAAATCCCACCCGAAATAACCAACGGAAAAGGAAAGGTCTACTTTTTTTTATCTATCAATAAATAAAGTTGAAAAGATAAAAATAGTCTTATAAGCAGCCTGCTAAATACATAAATAAGCACATACAAGTCAAAACAAATAAGATTGATAATAAGCTATGCACTAACAGAAACGGACTGATCTTGAATCAAAAGATTTAGGATATAAGTATTAGTTTAACTAATCTATTATGTCTATTAAAGCAGTAACGTGTTCTTTCAACCCCTCCAGCGCAGATTCCATCGCGTCCCATACAGGTTTGAACTGTTATAGATATGTTAGTTCATAAGCTTCTATATAGTCCTGTTTGTGACCTTGCGCATCCAGGTCCAGATAGTTCTAATCTGGTTATAACAGAAGTAGCTGTACCTGCCAAACCTGAAAGTAGCGCAAACATAGGATACAGGGTTCCAATATCTTTTGCATTTCATAATATTAACCATCTATATAATCCTAAAAAAACAGTAGTTTTTTAAATCTTTATATAAAATGACACACACTTGAATAAGTTTGGTCAAGATAAATCCTATTAGTAACAACCAACGGAAAAGGTCTACTTTTTTTTAGAAAAAATTGAAAAGGTAAAAATACTCTTATTAGGAGGCTGATTAAAACATAAATGTGCATTTTTTTTAGAAATAAAAATAAAAGTATACTTGATACTAATATAAGTGGACTTAAATTGAACGAGATATAAGATGATAATTAGAAAAATCTTATTATTATATGTGTCATCTCACTAATATACTTAGTCCTTATAAGATTTCTGTATTATCCTTATCCTCATAATGAAGAATGTGATAATTATATAATGTTATTCATAACGGTGCGTTAAGCAATATCTCCACACATAACTCTAGTGTATATTAATATAGCTATTGTTAGAACCTTATATATACAAATACATGGACATTTCCTTAGCTAATATACAGTAGTAATAAAAATGTTTTTTCGGCTATTAGAGCTTGCAACTGCTTATCTTAACCGCTCCTGTTTTTTTTTTTTTGATTAAAAATCAAGATTTTTGTTTTTTTTTATGAAGTTTGGATTCGTTTCCTTTCTAGTTATATTTGTTTTTATAAGTGTGTCCGTTCAAAATTTCTCTTTTAGTAAATGAGTGCAAAAAGAGCGTAGTTTAATCGTATAACGGAAAGTTTCAAACTTTCAAGTGCTTGGGCAGAACAAGTCGCTCTTGAAAAACTATACACCTTAGTTCGTTTCCCTTTTTTCTTAAGACTGCAATTAATAACATAAAAAATACTCAAAAATAACCCTATTTAATATAGTGTATATTATTATCTAATTGCTATATCTTTTTTTCTATAAAAAATGTTTTTTCTATAAAAAATGTTTTTCGGCTATTAGAGCATGCAACTGCTTATCTAAACCGCTCCTGATTTTTAGGAACCATATACTTTTTATAAGGTAATAATAATTTAAGCACAGTATCTCCTGTTACAAAGTGCAACTGCTTATATCTATACTATATATCTTTATATCTAAAATGATGCTCTCTAAATTTTACGTCCTGTAAATGCGAAGCTGTTTATGTTTTATAAGATGCGTACCATTATCTAGTGCACGATCACGACTTGGCGCACAGACTAATACCGTCCATATAAAAAGAGATATGGGGGCTGGTCTAAGTTGTAGTAGATGTGGCAAACGTGGTAAAGATGTATCAGCTTTATCAGGTAAACACTGTTCTTTATGTGACCCCCCTTGTTTTACACCAGAACATGTAGCAAATGCCAAACCATGAAGTGAAGTTGTTTTAGTAAGTGTACTTGCATTATTCGCAGTTTTAGTTTTATCTTGGTTGTATATAGGGGTAAATGTTTCATCTATAAACTTAGAAAGACTTTTGGAGAAAAATGTGAATACAAGCCAGCTTAGTCAGCTTAATCAAATTTTGAACTGTAGGCAGCCGTCTATACAAGGTCAATCTGATCCTGTTTTAAATTGTTGGCAGTCAGAAGTAGAAAACCAATCTAATGTAATTCTGAATTGTTGGCAACATAAATCATATAATAAGAATATAGATATATATACAACTATGTATATAGTTAAAAACCCCTTAGATCAATTTCAGGTAATACGCTTTTTTAGTATTGACGCCCCTATCTTAGGTAACTTACGTTTATCTTTAACTAACATAGGAGTTTATTTAACCATGGCAGGGTGTGTAGTTATAGCTTTAAACTTATTAGCCACTAATTACAATAAGATAATAGTTAATAACTGATCAATAAGTCAAGAATCTATTTATGCCACTATACATAGTATAGTTATAAATCAGATAAATGCAAATAAAGGACAAATGTACCTTCCTTTTATTTACGTATTGTTTATTTTTATTTTGGTAAACAATCTAATAGGGATGGTACCATATAGCTTTGCATCTACTTCTCACTTTATCTTAACATTTTTTCTTAGTTTTACAGTGGTATTAGGAGCAACTATATTAGGTTTCCAAAAACACGGGTTAAAATTCTTTTCCCTATTTGTACCCTCAGGTTGTCCTTTAGGTCTCTTGCCTTTGTTGGTATTGATAGAGTTTATATCTTATCTAGCAAGAAACGTCTCGCTAGGACTTAGATTAGCAGCCAACATATTAAGCGGTCATATGCTACTTAATATATTAAGTGGATTTGCTTATAATATTATGGCCTCTGGTTTTGTCTACTTTTTTGTAGGATTAATACCCTTAGCGTTTATTATAGCGTTTTCAGGATTGGAGTTAGGTATAGCTTTCATACAAGCACAAGTCTTTGTAGTTTTAAGTTCTTCGTATGTGAAAGACGCCTTAGATTTACATTAAAAAAAAAAACAAAAAAAAAAAACCTATTAATAGTATCTATTAGTAACAAATATGCTAGGACAGATTATTACTAATAGACATTAACATAAACACAAATAATTTTTTTATCGTGATACACATTGTTTAGAACTATGTTGCAACAAATAGTGTAGGGAAGTCCAGAGCTAATACGGTTTATGCATAAAATACAGGACAAATGTAAAAATAAAATTCTTGGTCTTAAACAGCTAATATAGAATATGCTCATTATATATGAAAAAATTTTTTTTTAGTATAGCATATAACTGAAATAGCGATCTTAAATCTAGCCTTTGTTTAGAATCATAATCAATAACAGGAACCGGCTTACTTGTATCCGTAAAATTTAAATTATATGTTTGTTATTTACAACTTAACAGAACCTAAGTTTTATGTGTAATCGTTAATATACTATACTAATAATAATTATTATTATTATTATTATTATTATTATTATTATTATTATTATTATTATTATTATTATTATTATTATTATTATTAATATACTATATTAATAATAATTATTATTATTATTATTATTATTATTTAGAAAATCATAACTTATGTATATTTTTATATAAGTTGTAATACACAATTGTAATAAAAAACAGAAAGATAAAACAAATGTGTAAATAATAAGAATGAATTGAGTTTGATGATGGCTCTGAATGAACGCTATTCAAATGCTTGACACATGCTAATCGAACGACTTTACCTTTGTGGTGTATAGTAGTGGTGTACAGGTGAGTATAAGATAACACGATTGCCTTGGAGTAAGGAGAAAGATCCCTAATATTAACAAAGAAACTTATGTTTCGCTCTTAGAAACGTTTATCACGTGTATTGTAGTAGTTAAAGTAAAAGTCTAACTAGCTTTATATACGTAGTCGAAACTGAGAGGTTGATCGATCACAGTGGGCCTGAACAAAGCCCATGATGAAAATTACAGCAGTGAGGAATATTGGTCAATAGCCTAACGGCTGAACCAGCAACTTGGAAGAATGTAAAGCAACAGCTGATTGCACCAACTAATAGTTGATGCAAGATTGACTATGTCAAATAAAATTCTGGGTAGAACTATGATAATGACATAACCTACCCAAGTCTTGACCAATTTGCGTGCCAGCAGTCGCGGTAATACGTATAAGGCTAGTGTTATTCATCTTTATTAGGTTTAAAGGGTACTTAGACGGTAGATCAAGCCTAGCTAGGTACTAATCTGCTAGAGTTACTTACGAGGGGGTATTAAAGTACTGCAGGTTTAGAGATGAAATTCTATCATACCTGTTTTCAATAGAAAAATTATGGCACAGGTATAGGTGAAAGCATCCCCTTATGTGATAACTGACGTTGAAGAACGAAGGCTTTGTGTAGCGAACAGGATTAGATACCCTAGTAGTCAAAGCAGAAAACGATGAATGTCATAGATTAGATAAATAGTTTATTCTATAAATGAAAGTGTAAGCATTCCACCTCAAGAGTAATTTGGCAACATTGGAACTGAAATCATTAGACCGTTTCTGAAACCAGTAGTGAAGTATGTCGTTTAATTTGATAATCCGCAAAAAACCTTACCATACGAATATGTATATTTATATATATCTTTTTTTTTTCGTAAAAACATAAAATAAGATAATATATTTACAAGCGTTGCACGGCTGTCTTCAGTTAATGTCGCGAGACTCTGGTTAGTTCCATTAAATTAACGTAAACCCTTATTTTATTTTTATATAAAGTAGTTCTCCGCTATATTGGATATGATAACAGGGACTAGGACAAGTCATCATGGCCTGAATATCGTGGGCTACGGACGTGCCACATAAACCTTACAAAAGGGTGTGAAATTGTGAAATTGAGCTAATCCCCCAAAAATGGATATAAACCGTTAATGGATTGTAGTCTGTAACTCGACTGCGTGAAATAGTAATTACTAGTAATCGTGTATAAGTACGGCACGGTGAATCTAATCTCAGATAGGTACTAACCACTCGTCAGGCGCCGAAAATAGTATATGCAATAAGTTTGGCTAGTGTTTATTTTATATTTGGGCGTTTTGGTCCAGAAACTTAGGCATGCGGTCTTCGTATGCGTTACTTTGATTGGTGTTAAGTCGAAATATGGTTCGTGTAGCGGAAGTTGCACGGGATTAATGATTTTTAAAAATGCCCAGTTGCAAAAAAAACGTAAATTTATATAAACAAGCAAAATATGCGCTGGTTAATGTAATTGTTTACAGTGTTTTTTTGCAACGCACCAATTACTAGATACTTATAATTGTTTACAGTGTTTTCTTGCAACACCCCCCCCTATTGCCCAATACTCTTATATAGTATTATAAAGTACTTAATGTACATCTTAACCATGCTTTGAATCTAATAATTGAAAAACTATACTCTCGCTTTTCTAACTTTTGTGTTCAATAGAAAGCTACTATATTATATATATTCAAGGGGTGTGTTTTTATAAGTTAAGTGTTAATAGTTTTATTATATTCTATAATATCTTGTATAAACACAAGGAAGGTCCCGTTTGTTGGTATGACGGGTTGAGCTGTAAACTCAATAGCTAAGGCTGTCAAAGGTTCGAGTCCTTTTCTTCCTAGACTTATCTGAAAAGTTGTTTTTATTGAGTCTTATATAACTTATTTTTCCCAATAAAACCGTGAATCTTTTATCAGTAAGTTATAGCCTTTGTAGCTCAACGGTAGAGCAAAATACTGTTAATATTTAGATAAGTGTTCAATTCACTTTAAAGGCTTTACACTACGGATTATAAAGGGGATACTTGTTGTGCGCATCTTAATTTAGAATATTGCTTTAAACCTTAATAACGTGTTAGCTTAACTGGTTAAGCGTTGTGTTTCGGCCACAAGGAATATAAGTTCGAATCTTATACACGTTTAGCCCTTTTTTTTTGATATAAATTACTTTTATATTACCTATAACATAAGCTAACTTTCACAATGATATACATAGTTTCTATGCATAAAATATGGTAAAATAAAAAATATATTAAGGATTATTATCACCTTATTGGTTATATAAGCTGTGTATAACAACTATTTTTTCATCTTGATCCAAACTATGTTGTTTAATAGGTGTCACGTAAAGTGGCTAAGTGTTGTGTCTTAGCTCTAATCTTTGCTATTTTTAGCCTCATCTACACCTTTTAATTATATATATTTTTCAATTATATAAAATATAATGCTAATTATCAATTTCTTACACATGGAACATATTAAACTCTATATCATAATGGATAGTTTGTAGCCATATAACAAGATAGAAAATGATACGTTTTATTAATATGAACAGTTTAATTCTTATAAATGAGAGTTTCACTAATGGTTATAAGGCTGAATTTATATACATTATTTCTTTGGCTTCTGTCTTGTCTGGTATATTTGTCATAATTAGCAAAAACCCTATAGTGTCAGTATTATTTTTGATAGGTTTATTTTTAAGTATAGCATGTTACTTACTCGTTTTGGGTATAAACTTTATAGGATTATCATACTTATTGCTATATGTTGGGGCTGTTTCAATATTGTTTTTGTTTATCTTAATGCTAATAAATGTTAGAATATCTGAACTCTTAAACGATACTAGTAATAGTTTACCGTTAGCTTTAGTCATAGCAATATCGTTTAATTACCCTGTTTATCAGATATTACCTATTAATTTATTAAATATTCACGGTCATAGTGTAAACTTAGATAACAATATAACTGATTATCTAAAATCATATATAGGTGATTTTACAGTTAAAAACTATTCTAGTGATTACGTTAGTAGATTTTTTAATTTTTTTTTTTTTGATGATGATATATTGTTTGTAACATCTAACTTTTGAGATGGTAGCTTAGCAGAAACAACACATATTACAAGTATAGGTAATATTATGTATACTAGTTATTCTATATGGCTTATTATAACTTCTATCATATTATTGTTAGCTATGGTTGGTGCTATTGTTATAACTATAAAACAAAAAGATTAGTTTAATTTGTTTACAAACGTTTTATGTAATACAAAGCAGACAAAGGTCTAAACACCACATAGTGCTTTGTTTCTAATATGTCTAGTTAGTCCTGATAAACAAGCGTACGACTCTAACTAAAAATATATGCAGCTATAGCCAGAGACTTTAGTTTAATAGGTAAAATGTGTGACTTTTAATCATCATTATGTGGGTTCAAGTCCTGCAGGTCTTATATATCTTATTATATGGTACAGCCATCTATCATATAAATAATGTATTATCATTGTTGTGTATAGTATAACCAATTATTATATATTGTAAGAGAATTAGCTCAATGGTAGAGCGACCGTATTACACACGGCAGGTTAGGTGTTCAACTCACCTATTCTTTAACTTTGTTTTACGTATGTGTAAATAAATAACACAATTTTTGGTATTGAAAACATAATAATTTAACTAACTCACAAGTAAAAACGAGATGTCTGACTTTTTTTTTATAAACCATGCGTTTTTTACTTATACATTAGTACTTTGTTTGTTTAATAATAAATACAATCGTTAACCACTATACATCGTCTATCCTTTATTTAAAGAAACATGGCAAAGACAATAGACACAAAAATCTTATATCTTATATCTTATTTCTTATTTACAGATCTTATGTCATGGTCATATGCTATGAACATGTTAAGCCTATCCAAGGCATTGCCTTATATTTAATGTATTTATGCCAATCCTCACTTTAGATAAATATGACAAATATACTAAGAAGTAGTTTTCAGGCTCATCCATTTCACTTGGTTTCCCCCTCACCTTGACCTATTTTCACTTGCATTTCTCTTTTAGTTCTTACTACATCAGGGGTATTAACAATGCATGGGTTTTTTTCAGCACAAGATTTTGTGTACTTAGGGCTAGTTTTAGTTATTTCTTCTATGTCATTTTGATTTAGAGATGTTATTAGTGAAGCGACCTTTTTGGGTAATCATACCTTAGCTGTACAAAGGGGTTTAAATATGGGAGTTGCTTTATTTATAGTAAGTGAAGCATTATTTTTTCTGGCTATATTTTGGACATTTTTTCACAGCGCCTTATCACCAGCCGTGGAGATGGGAGCTCAGTGACCACCTAAAGGTATAGATTCGGTTAACCCTTTTGAATTACCTTTGCTTAATACGGTAATATTACTGTCATCGGGTTTTACAATTACTTATGCTCATCATTCTTTAATACAAGGGTATAGGAGAGGTGGTTTGTATGGTACAGTTTTTACAGTAATGTTAGCTTTGGTTTTTACTGCTTTACAAGGGCTAGAATACACAGTTTCTTCTTTTACATTATCAGACAGTACTTACGGTTCTTGCTTTTACTTTGGTACTGGTTTTCACGGTCTACATGTTATAATAGGAACTGCTTTTATAGGGGTAGGTTTGTGAAGATTCCTAGCTTATCATTTTACTGAAAATCATCACCTGGGTTTTGAGTCTTCTATACTATATTGACATTTTGTAGACATTGTTTGGCTAATATTATTTATATCCATTTACTATTGAGGGTCATAATTGTTAATTATGATGTTATAAACAAAGGTGTGCTTTGTACAAACTCAGACCGTGAAGATGACTCTGAGTCGTCTTCTGACACAGTGACACAATCAGATTATGATGCAGCAATAGCAGAAAAAAGAAAACAAATAGAACAACTCAACAAGGATTTGGAGATAATAGATCATAGCATTAGAGATGTAGAAGAAGTAGCTAAACAAGATGAAGTATTACAAGATAACAAAAAACATGAAAATGAAAGATTAGACACTTATAAAGAAGATTATCCAGATTACTTTTATGATATACCAGGTATTTCAATTCAAGAAAGCCTAGGTTTGATTAAAGATGAAATATTAAAGGAAAAAAACGAAAAACTAACACAGAAAAATTTTATGGAAAAGCAACTTCTGCCAAAAAGCGAATCACAAGAGGGCAATACTCATGGTGATTCACAAAAAAATAATACTCATGGTGAACCATCGGTTAATAATAGTGATAATAGTTTACCTAACGATACATCAAGTTATGACCAAGGTCATGATGATTTTGAGTAAATGTTAGCTTTATGTTTTTAAATACGGTTATGTTATTTCATTATTTTGCGATGTCTTGGTTATATTTTTATTTAATTAATATATATTAGTATTGATGCTACAATTAGAATAACCATTACGATTAGGATTGCCATTACGATTAGCATTAGGCTTGCCATTACGATTACCATTACGACTACGATGACTGGTTTTTTATCTATATATTATAGTAAAAACACTAATAACGGCCATAGGTTAATGGCAGACCGTTCGTCTTCCATACGATGTGTGTCGATTCGACTTCGACTGGCCGTACTTATCAATAAAAAGGGTTAGTAGCTTAATTGGTAAATCACTTTCTTGTCGAGAAAGATTATGTCGGATCGTTCCCGATCTAACCCGGACACATAAACATATATGCATATGTTGTATATGTATAGGAAAAATTGCTATTGGTAAAGCGAGATATTTGCTAAATATTGTGTAATTAACACCTGGATGTTCGAATCATCTTTTTTCCGTAACTTACAAAAGTTAAACACTGTTTTATTAATAGCCTATTAAGCATTTCAACCTTAAATGAATTAGAAAAATGTTATTAACACCACACATTGTGTGTATAAGCTATATACTGCTAACTTTGTCCATAAAACAATATATATGTAGTTTAGGTTCCTTAACTTAATTGGTAAAGTATGCTTTTGATAAGAGTAGGTTTGGCGTTCAAATCGCTAAGGAATCAATTACTAGTTTATTTTACTTTATATAACAAAGAGAATTGGCTGAGTGGCTTAAAGCGATAAGCTTGAAACTTATTTGGTTAAAATGACCACGTCCGTTCGAATCGGATATTCTCTGGAATAATCACAGATAAAACAGTCCAGCGGCACATACATATACATATCTTGATATTAATACGGGTTAGAGCCAGGTTGGTTAGGCGTCTCATTTGGGTTGAGGAATTGTTATGTTCGAATCATAATAACCCGAAATCACGTATATACATATATATACACATATAATAATTATTAGAATAAAATAATTAATCTATTAATCTATTAATATAATTAATCTATTAATATACAGTAGTGATGTAGGTGATATGGACAATATTATTTTGCTGCGTCTACTACGCAGCAAACAAGTATACAAAGGAACTATTATGTATTGCAGCTATATATTAAAGAGAGCGTCTTAAAATTATGCTAAAATTGAAAAAATATGTTTTCATGGTCTCTAGTAAGAAATTATATATCTTAAAATTAAACGAAGTGAATTGAAATATCTTAATAACTTCAGGAAAATAAATCAAAAGAGATATCCTTAGTAATGTGAATGAAATGGATTAAGTTTTAATAAGTAAAATGGAGTGCACATCTGTTTGAACGAAAGGGGAACCTTCCTCTAAAACTAAATATAATATATATGCGATAGCGAATAGTACCGTGAGGGAATTGATGAGAGTAGTAGTTTTATAAGCAGTTCAAGATAAAGTTTAAATAAATAATGAGAGCGTACCTTTTGCATAATGGGTCAGCAAGTTAATGTTTGATGCGAGCAGTAATGCGCAGGTAAAACAATTATGATATAATGATGTAGTATCAATATTAGACCCGAAGCCGGGTGATCTTACCATGATCAGGATTATAAAAGTCCGAACGGGTTATCGTTGTATAGATATCCGAAGAATTGTGGTAAGTTAGTGAAAGATAAAACTCACCGGGATAGCTGGTTTTCTGCGAAACCTATAGAAGTAGGTAATTTAAATAGAATATCAGAAGGTACAGAATTGTGATCTTATACAACTAGTATTCATTTTCCTTTACATAAGGCAAAGTGAAAAATATACTTTTTGTAGACATTGGGGGGTCGTGAAGGCTCTACCAGTGAGTATTTGTTCTCGGAAGGACTAGATATGTATATTGAATAATCGGACATAGTACGATAAGGTTGTATGTCTAAAGGGAAACAGCCCAGAACAAGAGTTAATAAGGTTCCAAAATTTTTGTTAAGTGAAACTAAGGCAGTTTTTATCCCATACGGTCAGGCAATAGGCTTAGAAGCAGTCATTTGTTGAAGAGCTCGTAGCAGAGCACTGGTTCTATATAAATATTTTATGGATAATAGCACCGAAAATTTAACGGATCTAAACAAGATACCGAAACCTTGTCCATATATATTAATGTATATATTATACATTATGTATAAGGGGTAGCGGAACATTGGGGAAGTATTAGATTGCTCCTTTACAAGGATTTAACCTTGAGATATCATACAACCCAAGTGATAATGCTGACATGAGTAACGATAAGGGGTATTACTGAAAACTTTAGGATGGATTTCTTAAATAATTAATTGAAAACCCCCTCGCCTAAAGCTTATGGCATTTTTTTTTTAAGTTACGGCCTCTAAGTTTGTAATACTTTTATATATACATGTTATTTATAAAAGATCCCTAACGGGATAAACGATGAGAAAACCTAGAGTCTACAGAAACTAACGTTTATTTTAACAATATATAAATGTAAAATACAAAGTTCAATCTTGTTTTTTTTTTGCAACTTATATAAATAAGACAAGTGATAAATGTTCTGGAAAACTGTATACTTCGTAGCTAAGTAGAAACAAACTAGATCAGATGATATGCTTAGTTTACGCGATAATACCGTACCTAAATACTACCACAAGTAAGCAAGTAGAGAATACGAAGGCGTTCGAGCCAACAATCATTAAGGAACTCGGCAAATTGACTCTCGTAACTTCGGGATAAGGTGGGCCGTTCCTCTTAATTAATATTAAGCAAGGAATAGGAGGCACAGAATGGTGTTGTACGACTGTTTAATTAAAACAAAGCACGCTGCAAAGAAATAAATTCGAAGTATTGAGTGTGATCTCTGCCCTACGGCGGCTGGTTATCGGATTTGCTTAGTTGACTAAAGTAAGCTAGGCTTTGAAGGAACCCCCGTCAAGTGGCGGCCTTACCTATAAGGGTCCAAAGGTAGCGGAATACCCTGGCCGTTAAATGCGGTCTTGCATGAATGATGTAACGATACAACAGCTGTCTCTATGATTGGCTCGGTGAAATTGGAATAACTGTGCAGATACAGTTTACCTCTAGTTAGACGAGAGTGCGACTAGATAAGTGTTTAACAGCAATGAGGCGAAAACCCTCCAGGTAGTCCGTTACCTGAGCTCATGCGGCATGCATTATGAGTAATTATTTTGTGTGAAGCCCGTTAAATAATGGTTATATAACCATCCAACCTTTTTATTATGTGAGATGGTACAAAGGCTGGTGAGCTAAATTATTATGGATAAATTTTTTGAATACACGCTTGAAGCATATAACTAGTGCTTTACCTTGCGAAAAAAACATCCTGGTTTTTACACAGGATTGGTAAAGTATTCGTCGAATGTAAAGAAAATTTTTCGTTTTTCTTTTAATGGATCTTATTTCGACGTATGTATAGTGTAATCCTAATTTAATTATTAAGGTGTTGTTAAATAAACTAGGTAAGCCCAATAATGCCCAGAATAGTAAACTGTTTTATAACCGTTCTATTTCTGGAAGCTTAACCGTAAGGTCAGGTATACATTAGTGGGTAAAGGATGTTCTAAAAAGCGAAGGTCTTATTGTAATGATGAGAATAAGTTTCTGACTAATCTGAAAGGATGCTGACTTAGAATTGGTGATAAAATTTTACGATATATTAAACCGCGAAGTAAATAATAATAATAATACCTTTTTTAACTAATTGTTTTGCCTAGTTGTTTTACGTATAAAATTATTATTTTTGCTAGTACAACCTTCCTTTGTTGGCAGACGATTAAGTTGTTATAGGGTTAACAGCCTTGGTCTATTTACGATCGGAATTACTAATATTTTATTCTGAGTATCTAGAACATTGCACTTTTTACATTTTACGCATAAAATATAATTTTATTGTATCCAATAACATACTTAAACCCATGTGGGTTACAGGTATAACTGATGCTGAAGGCAATTTTAGCATTAATCACCATAAATCTACTGGTAAAATTTTTGCTTCATTTAAAGTTTCACAAAAGCAACATTCAAAGGGTATTCTTCTTGATTTACAAAAATACTTTTCTTGTGGTTTGGTTTGTTATGACAATAAAAAGGAAAACACCTATAAATTTACAGTGTATAAATATGATGATCTATTAACTAAAATAATACCACATTTTGACAAATATGAGTTGCTTAGTTCAAAATATCTTGATTACCTAGATTGAAAGCAAGCTATTGACTTATTTAAAGATAAATCTCGAAAATCTAACCTTATTAAAATACTTTCTATAAAGGAAGGGATGAACAAGAACAGGTCTTTTGACGATAGGTGACATCATTTTAAAAACTTACTTGTAATCAACCCTAGTTGATTACAAGCTTTTATAGATGGCGAAGGTTCTTTTCAGTTTACATTTACTCAAACTACTAACAGAGGTAAACCATATTTGGCCTCATATTCTTGTTTAGAAATTGCACAAAGTAGTCATGATATTAAATTGTTGGCTTCTATTAAGCAATACTTTGACGGGGGATATTTGAAACCTAAATATGATATATGAAAATTGGAACAAGCCAAAAGTTCAATATCTGTGAATAGATTTAGAATTTATGATACATCTAAGGTTTGCTCTTTGATGGATATATTTTCAACACTAAGAGATGTTATCATACCAAAGTAAATATAATGCCTGATAAAAAGGTATTCACTTTTATTAAAGTATGAACACTAATTAAAAGGGTCATGTTTGTTATATCTTTAATAATTTTAGGTTTGTTTTGCTTTATTGGTCATTTATTTTACCTTACTGAAGTTGGGGCGGAGGTAAATTTAACTTACGAAACAATTAGTGACGTAGTTATATCGCCCGTTACTGATAGCAAGGTGAATTCCAACCTAGATCATAATAGCAACTTGTTTGAATCATCACAACAAACTGATCCTGAAACTACACCAATAGAAAACAATAAGCTTAAAACTGAGTCAATCGGTTTAACCGTAGAAGATGAAAATATGATACGTAATATGAAACATAATACGGAAAGCTTTATTAAAAATAGAGGTGTAGCAATATTAAGTGATAAAGTTGAGCCTGCTGATATGGTTAGAATAAAAAGCTTAATTGAAAGCATTAACGCAGGGGATACAGCAAATATTACTATGAGTGAAACTGACAGTGTATTATATAAAGCTGCAATTAGAGAAATTAGATCTGGTAACGTGCTTCAGGTATACACTCCTAGCTCGGACAGTTCATTTGATGTGTATCGTTATTTTACTGTTGATGACAATGTTACAGAAGGTGAATATGTGCCATTGGAAAAAACACCCAGCCTGGAAACAATATCAACACTTTCAGAGAAAATTGAGAGAATGCATGAAAAAGACTTAGAGTTGGAACGTATTAACGATTATAGAGCAAAGAGCTTTGTTAAAAATTGCTTTATCATTTCAAGTAAACCTGAAAGTGACGGTCCTTTACCCAGTTGACATGTTGTTGAGCCTAAACCCGATTCTAGTGAACCGGAAAAGGTATTACAATGGACAAAAAATCTGGCAGTGCAAAGATATTGAACTAGCAAATTTCCTTTTTTAAATGAGCACTATGAGCAATTAACTCTAGAAAAGAAAATTAATGACTGAACTATTGGTATACAAAGAACCAATAATGTACTGGAGCCAGATGTAGATGTGTTTGATACATATACAAATGGTAATCTAGGGCTTGAGAAGTTGTTTAAAGAAGAAACTAATATGTTGAGCACCAATGAAGACCTAAATATTAAGGAGTTGTTTAAAGAAGAAACTAATATGTTGAATACCAATGAAGACCTAAATATTGATAAGTTGTTTCAAGAAGATGGGATGTTTGAACAAAACAAACAATAAAAAAAAAATAACAGTTTAATAATCGTATAAAAAAATAGCATCTGAGCCGTATGCGATGAAAGTCGCACGTACGGTTCTTAGAGGGGGAAATATTAGTAATAATACAACCTATCTCGACAGACCCTATGCAGCTTTACTGTTGCTAGTTACCGAGTATGATATAATGAGTTTGAGTGTATAAGGTAATTGTTAAGATATAATTGAAACACCTTTACTTCATTTATCATATTATATAAACCTTATCAGGGGATAGGTCTAATGGCCATTCTTTTAAGATTTCGTGATTAATAGTAAAATATCATGATTAATACACGAGCACTGATTGTAAGAATTGATAGGAACAATTGCTGGGTGGCAGTTTATGCGGGGCACAGATCCCATAAAAAGTACCTGGGAATATCCAAACTCATTTTTGTAAAATTGTATTATGCAATTTAACATGAATTTTTTTCAGGAAAAATTCATGTTTTTGTAAAATTGGATTAAGAAGCAATTTGACATTAATTTTTTTTAGGAAAAATTCGTGTTTTTTATATTTAGTCTGGAATAGGTATTATTTATATATCTTTTTGTTTTGAGTATAAACGCTTTATACTCAAAACAATGACACTAAATCAACTATATATTCATTTAAGTTGGAATTTATTTTTTTTAACCAGGTAAGATTTTAACTACTTTGGAGTGTAGACGTAACTAAATCATGAAACACACAAACCATGTGTGTTTAATGATTTTTGTTGTTTACTAGTATATTTAGGTTTTTTGTTTAGGCAAAATCTCATGTTGAACAAGTTTCATGTATACTAAGTACATGATATTTATCTTACTTATCAAGTTTAACGGCTTAATCTTGCCTTACTGTTTGACTTACACGTCTTTCAGTCGCGTAAGCGGGGCATATGATCACAAGATGCAAAAAGGAAAGGTCTTGGAATAATGAAAAAGTTACGCTAGGGATAACAGGCTAATTGCGCCAGAGAGTTCAAATTGAGTGCGCAGTTTGGCACCTCGATGTCGGCTTAGCTTATCCACATGAATGTAGGAGTCATGAAGGGTGCGACTGTTCGTCGATTAAAAAGTTACATGAGCTGGGTTTAGTGCGTCGTGAGACAGCACGGTTTCTATCTTCTAGAGGAAATTAGAATAAAATAAGGATAGCCCCTTGTACGAAAGGAGTTGGGTATATTAACCTATGGTTTACCTGTTGTTTAATATCCTATATTAATATGATTTATAAGAAAAGGTGATTTTTCTGTATAAAATATAGGAAATAAGTCTTTTTTTTTTAGCTTATTTGTTTGTAATTAATACACGGTTAGTATATTGGTTGACATAAGCTGGGGTTAATACTTAACACTATGTATTAATAAGCTTAGATGCTTATTCAGCTTAGGTGTATAAAAACTGAAAGGGATGATACACACAAGCTGTTTAAAGCGCTACGCCTTGTAATGGCACGGCAGGAAAGCTATGTTAGTTAATGATAAGTGCTGAATGCATATAGGCGCGAAACATACCTTAGGATATTCTCGGATATACGTAGTTTAACACTACAATTTTAATTATTAATTAATAGGCTTTACCTTAAAGAATTGTGACGTTTTTAGGGATTAAGTACTAATTTTATAACTTACTAGATAATACACTTATAAAACAAATCTGCATCTCAAACATTGCCAAATCTAAACAATAGGCCTGGTTAGCATAAAAGTAATGCAACCGTTTTGTAATCGGTAGAAGTAAGTGCGATACTTGCACTGGGCTTTTCATGAAAAAAAGTATTTAATAATTTAAACATAGGCCCAGTAGTCAAGTGGTCAAGACATATTGTTTTCACCAATACATCAAGGGTTCAAATCCCTTCTGGGCTATCCATTTACGGTTACGAGTGAACCTATATAAAAAGTTATAATATACGCGGGTTGATGTAATAGTAACATAACTGGCTCATGACCGGTATACAAGGGTGCAAATCCTTTATCCGCATTACACTTATAAGATAATTGCTCTAAGTGTTTGGTTTCTATAGTTTTAATACAACGTTCTGGGTAATGTATCTCACCTTAAGAAATAGGTTAATTGCAACCGGTTCCGTGCTGCTTTAAAGAAAGCCGTTGCTAAATTAGCAACTGGTACTGGATGGGTCTAACTGTGCTTAATCAAGCAATAGGATGCTTTATTCTAGTTCAAGATAATAACTCATGTTATTACACCTTGGTGTATAATACATGATTATACCAAGGTAATAACAACTAACTTAGCAAAACAGGCTACAACTTTAATTTTACATTAGTTTGTATCATTTTCTGTAGCGTTTAACATTATATAAATATTATTTATCTATATTACTTATAGTTCAATATCAAGGCAAAGTTAAAAAGTAAATAATCAGTGTTTGCTTATATAAATTAAAATATCGTATGTAACAGTTTCATGATTTGGCTTACTTTATTAGAAAGTAGGCAATAGAATTGGACCCATCCTGTTTCAATAGCTCATTCAGTATCGGCTTCACTAACGATTTCACAGAAAGCAGGCTGTAATTGATCCATTTGGTATGTAGAGAAACAGATCTGAGGGTTTTCTACATAAAACTGTAGAAGCCTAAAAAGGCCATAGCTTAATTGGCAAAGCAAGCTGCTCATGACGGTTTAGATGAGTGTTCAAACCATTCTGGCCTTAATATAATTATATTTGCATATGTTTGTTACATGTGTACGTCCGAGTGCTGAAACTGGTAGACAGGATAAACTTAAGATTTATTGATTAACATCGTGAACGTTCAAGTCGTTTTTCGGATAATTGTTTTGTTTAATAAAACATAAAAATGATGAAATTATTGTTCTTAAAATACAATAAAAAGGTGTTTTAGCCTAAAGAACTCTTTAGGCTAAAGGGGATATAGTTTAATTGGTAAAACGTCTATTTTGCATATAGTTATTTCGGGTTCAATTCCTGATATCTCCACATTTATGTTTTATCTATTTACTGAAAATTAACAATCGGATTGATATATACATATTTTATAGCTTTAATATCACTATTTATATGACCTGTGTTAATATATTCTAGCCTGATTATTGTTTTATCATTATGGTTTAATATTTGTTTTATAGGTGTATACGGATAATAACATTTCATAGTAAATGCCTGATGTTTAATCAAAAACAAACGTAATATTATTACTCTACTTTTTTAAGCCAATAGATTGCTACAACACATATAGGAAAATAATTATGAACAGTTTTATATAGCACATATATATTGTACGTTTACATTTTTCGCTTAAAAAAAAATTAGCCTGTAGCCTAAGAAGCTCAATAGGTAGAGCGGAACTCTGAAGATGTTTAGGTTATAAGTTCGAATCTTATCTTGGGCATGTTATATATGTAAAAAACAAAACTTTATATCATTTATTATATAAAATTAAACAAAATAAGAGTATAATGACCGTATGTTACAATGTAACTGTTGTTATGCATATTTATGTTATTGTTACTTATATAAAGAAATAAGAAAAGGGGTAAAGATGGAATAGGTAGACATGTTAGTAGGTGTGTTGAAATCTGGTAAACAAATTCCACTTAGGATGGAATGGTTGAAAAACCTTGCAAGTTCAATTCTTGTCACCTATACTGTAGTTACCAAATAAAAAGTTTAAAGTTTTTATTTGGGTACTATAAAGTTAAGTTATTCAAGACAATGCTCTTACATAATATTGTTAATAAGATTGTGTTAGGGCTTTTTAATTGTTTTTATCTGGTTAGGTCACTGTTTTTTAACTTAAGTTTTTTCATTTACATATAACAGTATAGTTTTATAAAACCTCCCATGTATTAGCTCTAATGTTTCCAATTTTGAGCCTTATATATATCTTTCAATTTTAAAAAATATAACGCTAATTATTAGTTTCTTACACATATAAGGTAATAAGCTTTATAATATAACGTATAGTTCGTAACCATGTGCCAAGATAAAAAATCATACATATTATTAATATGAACAGTTTATTTAAACGTTTTACTACTGGTTTAAAAGTTGGTTGAAATGCTCCCGTCTTGCCCCCTAAAGTTCTTAGTTTTCACAGTAATCCTTTGGTTAAGGTTTTTAGAGTTATAGGTGGTGTTTCAATCTTAACAGTTTTTTTTTCAAAAAATGAAAAACCATTTGTTGCTATCTCTACCCTTTAAGTATGTGGTCTTGTTTTTTGTTTTATTGCATATTATATATATTTCTAGCACTAGTATCATTACATTGTGTTATGGTTATAAGGTATTTATAAGTGTTAAATTTAATGTTAGGCTTTAAGCATAGCCTGGTAGTACATGTTAAAATGGGTATGCAAGGCAGAGGTATACCTCTAATAAGACCTAAATAAAATTTACCTTACATTGCAACTAAGAAAACAAGAGATATATTATCTGTAAGAGCTAGACATGGTGTAATGATAAGAGTATTTGCTTCTAATAATAATATCATTAATATGTTTCCAACTATAGCAAGTGCTGCAGAGCATTATAAGATAGATCATAACACTACGAGTAATTATATAAAAAGTGATTATGAGATAAACAATCACCGGTTTGAATTTAAAGTTATAGACGTTAGAGTTTGGATACATGATAACCAACATAATGTTGTCGATGTATTTTTAACAGCTAATAAGGCTGCTAAATTTTGTGGTGTATACCACACTACTTTAGCCCGTCATATTAAATCAGGAAAACTTTGAAACAATAAATATTATTTTTATTAAAAAAAAAAAAAGACACTCAAGCATATTATAAAAAAATAGCTTGTTTTAAGAAACATATTCCGTAGACTAATAGGTAAGTCCTAAATTTTTGGTATTTAAAATTGAATGTTCGAATCATTCCGGAATAACTTCGCAACATAAACTTATAAGGTTACTACAAAGTAATTAAATACGAAATATAGTTTTTACTTTGTAAAGTTTTGTTTGTTATGGCATGTTGCAAAGTCAACCTTTGTCTATTTTATGTTAATATAACTAGCATGACAAGGTGTTTGTAGACATATGTATATATTTCACATTATACAGCTAATGATCTAGTTATGTAGAAGCATGGATATTATAATATATACTTGCATAAAACAGATTATATTATTATTTACTATTATTATTACACAATAGGTGGTTATAGTTCAATCGGTAGAGCAACTGTATGTGGAACAGTAAGTTCCCTGTTCAAATCAGGGTATCCACCCTTTAAATAGAGTAGATATGTCTATATAATAACACATAAAAAAAAATATATCTATTATATTTATGATTTTTTTTCTTTTTATTTGTTTTTTATTTATCTATTTTTTATTTATTGTTATTAGTACTTATTAGAACTGGATTTTTATTAATTTTCTATAATAAAGGTTAGTTATTAGCATCAAGCTAATAGAAATTATATTAATGTAATGCTGGCGATGCGTTATGTTATAATATAATGTTATATTATATAGTATACTGTAGTACTATTATATCATCTAATATACTGTAGAAATACTATTATATTATATAATATACTGTAGTAGTACTATTATTATCGGTTTAAATTGCAGCTTCTTGTTTATTACTCCTCTTAAAAAGGACTATAGTACATAGGAAAATTAATGCTTGGTTTCCATAATAAATCAATAGGGAAAATAGAGTTCCTGTTTGCTACTGGTACTACTGGTTGCATTGACTTGCCTGATAATAAGGCTTGAATCCAAGGCTAAAGCACCCTATTTTTTATAAATTTTTAGAAATAGATTTTTAGAAAGGAGGAATAAACTGAGGTAACGGCTCACCGATCCCTATTCAAATTATAGGTAACGATTGGTGGCTATTGTACAGGTAACAATAGTCGCATTAGACAAGAGAGTTTCTGTTAATATATTTTACCCTTTTTTTCTTTTTATTACTTAGGCAAATCTGTAATATTTTAAATAAAACTAAAGCAATGCCCGAGTAGTTCAACAGGTTAGAACATTAATTTCATGCGTTAATAATGAGAATTCGAGTTTCTCCTCTGGCTCGTGTTTAAAAACACGTTAAAAAATATACACTTGAAAAGCCGGAATATCACATGTTTCGAGAAAAATTCTTTCATTTTTCTCCCCATAACATTATAATTAACGATAACGCATTAAGCAATAAAAACAAGATATTACAAGACAATAAACAAAGATGCGGGGTTTATATATGAGTTAATAAAATAAACAGTAATAGTTATATAGGAAGCTCTGTTAACTTAAGCTCACCATTATCCCATTATTTATTTTTTATTATTTAGCTAAAAAAACCTCTAAGTATAAAAGTAAGATATACAATACTCTATTGGCCCACGGCCTTGATAACTTCCAACTGGAAATATTAGAAGTTTGTGGTAGATCCGATGTTATCAAAAAAGAGCAATTTTACATTGATTATTTTAAACATGAGTATAACATATTAACTAAAGCGGGATCTAGTTTACATTTCAAACATTATGAAAAAGCATTATTGAAATTTAAATCTCGTAACTTGAGCGATCAAGCTAGGTCTAATTTAAGAAAAGCAAAAGTAGGTGCAGTTTTGTCTCCCTTAGCTAATATCAATCAATTATTGTCTGCCTCTTATATCATTACACTAAAAAATGTCGAAACAAATCATATAATATAATACAGTTCTATTCGCCAGAAAATTTTAAGTAAGTCATACTACATAATTAAATTACATAAACAAAAATAAATTGTTTAAAGGTAAGTACATGCTTAGAAGAAAAAAGTTATAAATAAACCCCTTGCAATAATTTTTTTTTTACAGATTAAGAGTTCAACTGGTTATAACCTTAATTTCAAGCATTAAAAATGAGAATACGGGTTTATCTTTCGTCTAGCCTATAATTATTTATTAATATACAATAGTAGTCATACAAATCTTAAGCTCAAGACAGTATGGAATGTTTCTTATAGCCTTAAACACTTTTATCTGCTTTACACATAAATTTCTTTATAGCCTTAAACACTTTTATCTCTAGTAAGACTACGGTGCAAATATCCAAAATGATAGCACCAACTTTTAATTTTTATTATACAGATACCACATATTTATTTTTTATTATCATTATGTGATGCCTATTTAGATCCACTTTTCGCCAATAGCATTTCTGTGGTTATACCTGACACTATATATTGTTTTTATGTTACAATAAAGTACCTTGATCTACATCCTGTATCTATATTACTCCTATTTATTGTATGTATAATTATTATGGATAATTACATAAATAATAAAAGTAACTTTTGTTTTAGAAGTAGGCTAAGGGTTATCTAATGTTTATGTAGCATACACTACTCTAAAAAGACATGATATGACTTTTTTATCTAAAATTTCTACATTATGTAACCATCTTATTGATAATATAATCTTCTTGTCTAATATTGTTAATATTTGTAAGTATATCATAAAAAACAAAAAAATTAGATTTTCTATATGTATATTATTTTATGGATATGTATGATTTCTTATTATAAGAGGTTGCCTTGCATATCTATTAGAGCTAAACGTTACCGTTTTACATGAGTTTATTATACTAAGTTACAATTCCATAATATTTATGCATATTGTATTGTACGGTCATTGCTTTTTATATAGTAAATACTACGGGTTAATATTAAACATAAACTTATATTCGGTATATTCGTCCATCAATTTAAAATGCGCTTGATTAATTTTCTTATGCTCTTTAATTTCTTTTTATATTTTTAAACCTTTTTGTCTAATGCTAATTTCTTATTTTAGTTTAAATTCAGTTATAGCTTATATACTTGCGAGTGTACTAGGTTTTATGTCAATGTATGCTGTTTCTATAAATTACAAAGTTATCTATCCTTTAGCCAATCCTATTAGCTATAAAAACATAAGACGTTCAGCTATTCCTTGAGCAAGTCTTGCTGGTATTAGTGAGTTATATACTCACCCTGATATACATAATACAAGTGAAGCTCAAGTAAATAATACATGTAACCCTATCCTTAGAGAATATGCGTCTGGGACAAACGGTGCACTTGAGTCTGATAATAAAGTATTTAATTTACCAATATGAAACGGTATAACTAACTTTAAAGCAAATATAACTAATGAAAATTATACACATATTAAAACCATATATGATACTAGAGTTTTACATTACATGACCTTACAAAAAAATAATACTCTAGACCCTAGTCATCTAAGGCAATCTGTTTCATCAGATCTAAGAGATCCAGGTAACCCAACGGTTGTAGGTGTGTCGGCTTCTTTATACCCTGAAACCAAAAGTTTCGTTATAGTAAATGTGTTTAAACCCAATCTGTCCCCTATATCTACAGATAAGCCAGTTTCTTATAATTTCATTCATAGGTACCGTAACAAGTTATACTGTTTGGCCCCTACTTTCGCTAATTTAACTAGAGAGCAAAGAGTTAGTTTTTTTCCTGTTTTTGGGTTTAAAAATACAATTATTCCGACTGATCATGGGTGTTATGCAAGAACTTTATTTCTTACACAAGTAGAAGTTTTAGACTCAGAATACAAAATAGTACGTTTTATGAGGCCTATTCCTTTGTTTCAACATTTTACTGAGCATATACCAGAATATAAAGATGCTCCTTATACTATACCACATCATTTAACACCTGTAGTATTTTCAACAGATGGTGTAACCAAGGATAAAATTCTTGAAAATACTTATTTACACAATAGAACTTGTAATAATGAAATAGGACACATGGCTAAGAGGAATTTAGCTCATTTTAGCCAAAACACTCCAATATATTACCATCAAGACACAAGTAAATTAACTGAAAACGAATTTAGGCTTGTTATGCATTCTTACTTACAACATTTTTATACTCCATCTAAAGGCTACATTGTAGGCAGTGAGTTCCCTGTAAAATGAAGCGCAGGGAATATTGATTTTACTGTTGCACATAATAACATGCAAGGTACTAATAGACGTATTATAAATTATATTGAGTATAAAGGTGATAGATGTAATGATATAAAAGAGGCAAGAAAACAACTGTTTTTCTATGTTGATAAGGATGTAAATGATAATGTACCAGTTTTCGGAACAACAGCCTGGCGCACTCATTTCGAGCATGATGATATGTTTTTTAAACATAAGTGTATACCTTCTAACGTGATCTATAAAAAAGCATTTGAGGTAACTAATATAACGGCCTATTCATATATAATTCCTAATATGGGTGTAAGCCATGACTTTAGTCATATAGTCCCTGTCGATAGAACACATACCCTTTACAATAAATCTAGTTTTAACATGGCTAGCAATATTACTGATAATAATGATGACTGTTCTCTACTAAGTAAGATAGAATATTATAGAGCTCAAAGAAGAGTCCCAAAACCTTTACCTGAACCTCTTGACACTTCTAAACTAAGAGATGTACCTCAACAATAATCTCTTTTTAGATGTCATAGTAAAACAAGATATATATATATAAATCTTTAGTGTTAATCAATAAATTAAAAATAAAACTTATAAGTAAAAATATTACATTTTACTTGCATTATAAAATAAAAACAAATTTATATTACGTAGACCCTCCCCCCCCCTTTACCTAGTTTTCCTTTGTATTAAGTGAGTATGCTGCACTTTTACTCTATAATGCTTGATGTTTTGAGTATCTAATAGGTCATGTCTTGATTATAATAAATAGGTAAAGCACCCTTATGGGTTTTCTTAATAGGAGTGTATGTTATGTTATGTTATCTTCTCAGTGTATATAGATGTTACAAATAATGCCCAAAATAACAATATCATGCGCTTTGCCGGCTTAAATTTAATTAGTAGATTTGGCTCTGGTTCGGTTCTAGCTATGTTTTATAGAGGTGATAAAGACTTGACCTTTTTCATTTACATTGTGTATACAATTAGTATGAGTAAAGTCATATAGTGATATATTAGGCTAGCAGCTCAATCCTATTATGATTAGCTACAAATATATTTAACTGAAGTTTTCAAGTAATGAGGGTAAAGCTGAATACTCTACTAATTTTTAGTACTGCCTCTACAAAATGTCATATCATATTTTTTTATGGTTTTTCCTGGTTTATGAGTGTTATAAGCGAAGATAAACTATATATTCCATAACAACAAAAATAGGTAGGTTTGAACTCTACAAAAACAATGACTATATTTTCTTTATTATTTTTACTACTATCTAATGCCGTCACTTTTAGACGAGAAAAATCCATCCTTTATTCCAAGCAAACCATAATTATATTATTGTGCTCCTGTTTCATAGCATTAAAAAATCTAAATGTGTCTTTTTTAGATAAAGGTATAGGTTTATATGGTGGTCTATTCCATGCTACACCAATCACACAAGTTTTTCATATTTTTATTTTTTTTATAAGCGCAACCATTTTGTTGTTAACTGCATTTTACCCTAGAAAAGTTTGAGTTAAAAATTATGCTAGTTTTTACGCTTTATTTGTTTCTAAGTTTTCCTATGACACAAATCTAATAAATAAAATGGGACAACAATTTAGAATAATTGAGTACCCTTTAATTATATTATTTATTATCATAGGGGCTACTTTCTTAGTTTCAGCTAGTGATATTGTTTCAGTTTTTTTATCTATAGAACTGCAAAGTTATGGTTTATACTTACTTTCTACACTTTACAGGAATTCTGAACTATCTACTTCAGCAGGTCTTACTTATTTTTTATTAGGTGGTTTATCTTCGTGTTTTATACTTTTAGGTACAAGTTTATTATATGCAAACTCTGGTACAACAAATTTAGATGGTTATTACGTTATAACTTGCTTATCTAGTATAGCGAATGAATATACAAATAACATGTTAGATTGATATAAACCTTTTTACTTAAACATTTCTCTTTTAATAATGTCAGTAGGGTTTCTATTTAAAATATCTGCTGCACCTTTCCATTTCTGAAGCCCTGACGTGTATGACGCTATCCCCACAATAGTAACAACCTTCGTTGCAATAATAGCTAAAATTTCTATCTTGATATTTTTATTAGAACTAATACATTACACCAGCAACTTTTACTTTTCTTCTAGTTTCACATGAACTTATGGTTTATTATTTAGTTCATTTCTATCACTAATAATAGGAACCGTGTTAGGTCTAACACAATTTAGAATAAAAAGGTTATATGCATATAGTACTATATCACACTTAGGTTTTATGCTATTAGCCTTAAGTATAAACAGTTTAGAGTCAATTCAAGCCTTTATTTTTTATTTAATGCAATATTCAGTTTCAAATTTAAACGCCTTTGTTATATTAATTAGTATTGGATCTTTTTTATATCCTTTTGTAAACAATGGTAATCTTAAAGAACAATACAATAATTTGCGAGATAGAAATAACTCACCTATACAGCTTATTAATCAATTAAAAGGTTATTTTTACCTTAACCCTGTGTTAGCTTTAAGCTTAGCCATTACCTTATTTTCTTTTGTGGGTATACCACCTCTTGTAGGGTTTTTTGCAAAACAAATGGTATTATCTGCTGCTTTAGATAATGGTTATGTCTTTTTAACTTTAATAGCTATATTAACTAGTGTTATAAGTGCTGTTTATTACTTAAATGTAATTAAACAAATCTTTTTTGATAAGCACGAATACATTTTAAATAAAGAGTTCACAGATACAACACTACATGCGACTATTGTACCATCTATATATAATAAGGTAAACACTGTAAATCATGTAAGTTTTACAGTTAAAGATATAGTATTATCTTCTTCTTTAGCAATTACTATTTCTATATTAACCTTAATATTATTATTATTTATATTTATATCTACTCCCGTTTTAAGTATGTCTAGACTATTAACACTTATAATGTTTAATCCTTAAATGTCTAGTACTATATTTTTTTTTTTGTTTATACCTTTAATAGCATTCTTATTATTAGCTGTAAACTTAATATTTGCTCCACATAACCCTTACCAAGAAAAAGATAGTGCGTTCGAGTGTGGATTCAGTTCATTTCTGGGACAAAATAGGACACAATTTAGCATCTCTTTTTTCATTTTTGCTTTGTTGTTTTTATTGTTTGATTTAGAAATTTTATTAGTTTATCCATACCTAGTAAGTGCTTATACAAATGGTGTTTATGGTTTAAGTGTTATGTTAATATTCCTTTTAGCTTTAACCTTAGGTTTTGCATTTGAATTAGGTAAAAAGGCTCTATCTATAGATAGTAGACAAACGTCTAATTCAATTATAGAATAATGTAATTACAATAAGGTATCAAGTGCTTATATATATCTACAAACATGGGCAGAAATAAAAAATTATTCAGGTTCTAACAAAATGATTAGTCTTGAGTGACTTTTTTATATATTTAGGTTTAGACATTGTTTGATTAATTTCACTAAGTTTATATTTAGTTTCAGGTTTTTTCATAGTTTGGTGTTTTTATGATTGTCTGATAAATTTAAATCTGTTTTTTGCTCTATTGGTATCAACACTTTACCGTATGCAATTTTTGTAAAAACGTATAACAATGGCGGGCTTTATAACCTACGTGTGCTATCAGCTTGATATACAGGATAATCTTACAATTTTTCTATAAAACAACAGGCTAAACATATTAGTTTTTTATTTTATTTCTCCATTAAGTTTGCACGGGATAAGCTTTATTCTTTATTTATTGTATTTATTATTGCCGTATTTGTTTTTTATTATTTTCTTTTTTTTTTCTATATGTCGTAAATTAAATATTAGCCAAACAGAAACAGTTTAGGTAATTAGTATATTATGATATAAGATTATAAGGCATTATCTTACTTTAATATACACTAATATTATAAGTTATTATTATATATATACATTAAGTCTCCTGGTACTTTTATTACAACTAGTATTATATAAAAAAAACTATATCTTATAAAAACATGCTTAACGTGTATAAATAGCTTGAGTCAGGTTCGCTGCAAACAAATATAATATAAATAAATGGTCCAGGCAGCAAAGATAATAGGTACAGGCTTGGCTACAACAGGGCTAATTGGAGCAGGTGTTGGTATTGGTGTGGTATTCGGAGCATTGATTTTAGGTGTAGCTAGAAACCCTTCACTGAGAGGACAACTGTTTTCATATGCTATATTGGGATTTGCCTTTGCTGAAGCGACAGGCTTGTTTGCTCTTATGATGGCCTTTTTATTATTATATGTTGCTTAGTTTTTTTCTTTCTTTTTTTTTTCTATGTGTCGTAAATTAAATATATGCCAAACAGAAACAGTTTAGGTAGTTAGTATATTATGATGTAAGATTATAAGGCATTATCTTACTTCAATATACACTAATATTATAAGTTATTATTATATATATACATTAAGTCTCCTGGTACTTTTATTACAACTAGTATTATATAAAAAAAACTATATCTTATAAAAACATGCTTAACGTGTATAAATAGCTTGAGTTAGGTTCGCTGCAAACAAATATAATATAAATAAATGGTCCAGGCAGCAAAGATAATAGGTACAGGCTTGGCTACAACAGGGCTAATTGGAGCAGGTGTTGGTATTGGTGTGGTATTCGGAGCATTGATTTTAGGTGTAGCTAGAAACCCTTCACTGAGAGGACAACTGTTTTCATATTCTATATTGGGATTTGCCTTTGCTGAAGCGACAGGCTTGTTTGCTCTTATGATGGCCTTTTTACCATTAATTTTCATTTCTCTTTTCTTAAATAATGCAAACACTAATTTATATATAGACATGATTTTTTCTACATTATTTTTAGGTCTAGCTAGAATCCCTTCATTGAGAGGACAACTGTTTTCACGTGATATTTTGGGGTTTTACTATGACATGATACAGAGTATTGCTAGTAGGTGTTTCAATTCTTTAGAGTGAGGTTTAAGCAGTCCACCTAAACCTCACGCCTTTGTGAGTTTACCCGCACAAAGTAACCTTCTGGATCCTACTGTCATAACTGACGCTTTGACTTCTCTATCTTCAATTCCTACACTAGGTGAACTTGTTAATGCTAAATCAAGCATGATAAATGCAGAGGATGCGCCAGCTGCTTTTGCCCAGCATGATCTTCTTATACAAGATACTAATAGCATTGAACACAGGGTGGATAAATTTCTAGCGGCAAATAAATCGGATATAGCCTCTGGTGTACCAAGTCTTAAGGAGTTATTGCAGTTTGAATCCGATGTGCGTTGATCTAGGTGTTGTGACTATATTTTAGAAAAACACGCTTCACCTGAAACTTCCCCTGTTCAGACTTCTTCTGTTGAAATGTCTTGGTTATCTAAACCTTTAGGTAATAACTCGGATTTATATAACCCTGATTTAAACTCAGGGGCTAATGTTACATCTAAGTTTAACCATGTTAATCCTATATTACCTCATACTATTTCACACACAAAAAGCCTTATATTAGGCATTAATGTGAGCACTTTAATTAGTGAGCACAATAAATTGATTTTAGCTAGTATATTAGGAGCCTTTATAGTTAAGCTTCATAAGTGTTCAATAGGTCCTGACAGCAAAACTCACTCGTCTAAACCTTCGTCTAAACCTTCGTCTAAACCTTGATCAGGCTTTAATGTGAGTTATATAGATCAAGTAGTAGCTAATGCCCATACAGTTATGAACAACATTATTGTTAACATGAACAATGATAGCTCATCAGTTAGCGAAGGCAAAAAGCCTGTTAAAGATAGTGAATCAGCACCATTATCTGAACAAGGTATATCTGAACAAGATATACCTGAACTAAATATACCTGGACTAAAGATATCTGAACAAGATATCTCTGAATCTGAACTTCCTGTATCTGAGCCTATATATGTAGATCAACCCGTGTTTATCGAGGATAGTATTAACGTAATGATTGGACATCATGATAATTTAGAAAATGAATCTTTTTTTGTAAATTATCTAGATTTACATGATAATAGCATGCGAAACCTTAATTCTACTTTTAACAATAAAAGGTCTATGTACCCGGTCTATCGGCGAATAAACGAACCCCTAGGTATAGAACCCCAACCGGTGATTGATAGGAATTTAGACAGTTGAATATTTATACGTAATATAATACAGACAGCTGCAGTAGAAAACGCAACGTTAGGTGCTTATGCATCTAGACTAGTAGTGATAGTCACTCAACCTCTAGGAGACAGGGCTTTAGAACGAAGAGCCTATCTTAAGAATATGGTACTGGAGGCTATTAGGGTTAAAGACGAATTATATAACTTGCTATCAAGTGATCAAAAAAGTAGTGTTGACGATATTGAGAAAAAGATTAACCCACATGGTTGACCACTCCCTCTCTAAGTTAGGTATAGGTATTATTTTACTATTAGCTTTATTTCTAGTTTTGTTAGGTTAATATATTGGTGCTAACTTGGACGCCACATCATCACTTGTTTCATTCTTTAATATTCTCTATGTTTTATATACAGCGGTTGCGGGCAAAGCTGTTATAGAATTTGCCAACTTTTAAATTACTTAGGTTACAATTTGCCAACTTTTAAATTACTTAGATTACAATTTGCCAACTTTTAAATTACTTAGGTTAGAAAGAGTAGTACAGCTAGGTCTAGGAGTGAAGGTTATAGTGCTAATAGCATGTTAACAACTTCTAATCAGTTACTATGTACTATGTTTAAGCTATATGCTATAGATCAAACTTTAGTTTGGTCTGACCTCAACATTGTAGCAATTTCATTAAATGTTTTATTATTGTGATAAATAATACCTTATCCAACATTATATAAAGTAATAGATACTAGGGTATAATGCTGTTAACTAGCGTTTGTGCAACTAGCGTTTCTGCACATTGGTGAGCTCGCATACGCGCACAAATGCCATCACTGTGAATGCTAATCCCATCACTGTGAATGCTAATCCCATCGCTGTATAACTTACTGCATGGAAAGACAGGGTTTTATATTTAATTTAGCTAAGTTAAATATAAAGCAGAAAAGGGAGAAGGCTTGTGTATAAAATATATTGAGTACAAGTATTTTTTACTATATAAAAATAAAATTACATACTTTTATTTATAGGAACTAAAGCCCATAAACATACCCCTTTGTATTAAAATAACCTAATATATGTTATAAGGTAATTAGCCCAATGGTAGAGCGACCGTATTACACACGGCAGGTTAGGTGTTCAACTCACCTATTCTTTAACTTTGGTTTTACGTATGTCTACATAAATAACACAATTTTTAGTATTGAAAACATAATAATTTAACTAACTTACGAGTAATAACGAGACGTCTAACTTTTTTTTTTACCATACGGTTTTTACTTATACATTATTACTTTGTTTGTTTAATAAAAAATACAATCGTTAACCACGATATCTCGTTTACCCTTTATTTAAACAAATAAGATATCGCTAATTACAATGCATCGTTTATTCTTTATTTAAACAAACAAGGCAAAGATAATAGACACAAAAATCTTATATCTTATTTCTTATTTACAGATCTTATGTCATGGTCATATGCTATGAATATGTTAAGCCAATCCAAGGCATTGCCTTATATTTAATGTATTTGTGCCAACCAATATTATATGCATCTACTATACAATGTTTGTTACTCTTCACATGACCAACACATAGATTATTATTAATATAATCGAAGTCCACATAAGGTAGGACTTGCGTTAAATAGATGACTTGCGCTTCTGAAGGTTAGTACTTAGATATTAAGCACTATCCGGCACGAAGACTTTAGTACTATAAATAATTATATATATCAAGACAAGCCTTACAAGGTAGGCCTTTTACCAGAATACAGACTTGAAAGTTTTAATAGATGGTTAAACAAGAACCCTGGCAATATGTTTATGTTTAAGTACGAAGCTCCCTTAACACCTAAATATAGATAACCCAGAGACTACATAGATCAGTCCCTGGTTACGCAACCACGACTTGTTTTATTTTAACCAGTGCGTTTTAAATCGGTATTGGCACATCCCTTTGTTCTATTCTTAAACCCTGGTAGCTATTACGAGTAGATTTTCAGCTATATAAAATGAAGTTTAAGCAGTCGGCTTAAACCTCATGCTTATCTTAGTTTACTTGTATAAAATAGCCTCCCTTAATTTTGCCTTTTTTGTATTGTGAGTACCTCGTTTGCTATTTTGGTTATACAACACTTTGATACTAGGTTTATTATAGTATAATATTCTCCATCTAATAAGAATCATTGAGTATAAAACGTTTCTAACTAGAGCCGGAGTGCGATAGTCACATATGGACCGTTTCTTGTATAGATACACATAACAGTTTAAATGGAACAATAAGCCACACCAACAGTATTATTAACCAGAGCAGGCAGCATACAATGTATGGTTTTTAGTAGGGAAACCTAGTCTAGGATCATTGTCATTAGTCTACGAAAAGCAGGGTGTATTGTCATAACTTGTGTTAATATATATATATATATATCAACATTTATCATACTAGGGTATACGTATAGAAACTTCACCATCATTTTAGTAATCAATGAAGCACAAGAAAGGATAAGAGGTTTATATAAAGCACTTGTGAAACAAGTCTCTTATAACAGCTATTACTAGTGTTATATGCTTTTACTATATAAGCTATAGCTTATGAATGAGGATAACGTTTTCTTGTTATCAGTGAACGCAAGATAAGGCGTAATTCCGATAGCCGGTCTATATATATATATAAACGCCGATCCTAAGTGCTACTGGCTATAAATACGGGTACATCACTATTTGCCTAGTTAGTCATAGTGTAGCACAATTATATAAGGGTCCTGTTATAAACATATGGATTAAAAATGTTTTATGCTTTCTATATCTTAATTTATATGTTTTTAACTACAAGACATAAAGCTACTTAATATATCCATCTCATATTGTGAATGTTTTGTTTTAGTTTTCGTATTGTTGTTTAATAAATTCCCTTATGTGAAAATATGTATACGGTAAAGATTAATACTAAATCAATACAATGTTAATTACTTAATTATTAAATAATTTAAAAACTATTAGTACTATAATCAAAACAATGGGATTGTTGTCTAATTCTTTAAAGATAATAACACAAGAAGAAAAGAATATATTAGATTGTTAATAATGGGGTTATATAACATATAGAGCTGTATCTGTAATATATAATTAAAAATTTTATATAGATCGCTTTAATGAAATAAAAGAAAAGGCTTAATTTGTATATGAAAATGAATCATCTAATACTATGGCTAATCTTGTAGAAGACGAAAAAAAAAATATCAGCATATATGTGCTGAAAGAAATAACCATGAAAGGATCTCTGGTTGTGATGAGCATACAGATGACTCAACCGGTTTAACTAAAGCCACTAGAATCTGTAATCATGTATTACTAGGTGATGACACAAAAGTAGTATAATGACATTATTCTAAACTCAAAGGGTCATTAGATTTAGGTAATTAAAATGCACCAGTTGGATCCAAGTAATCAGAATGCACCAGTTGGATCCAATAACACAACCATGCCAAAAACCAATCTAAGTAATAAACATATAGATATTATTAAATGAAGAGATGAATGGTTTAAAGCTGTACAAAATAGCCAGCCGCTGGCTCATACTGATCCTTTCGAGGGTTAACTTATTGAGTATCAGGTTTATAGATACATTTATATATATACCTCATAGCCAGAACTTTAAAAGTGTTATCTCTTATATTAGCAGTAAATTAATATTTTCACTTTGTTTAAATTGTAAAGTTGTATATATTAATATATGTGTATATTAATTGCTTTATCAATGATTTGTAATTCATACAAATCGATTTGTTTTGCACAGGTGTTTATCTGTATTGTGAATTTTAGGTTATAACATACGTTTTAATGCTAGTATAAACAATAATATTTTAAGTTCTTGTTTCCCTTTACTTTATATTTACTTAATAGTACCTGTCAACCTGTATAAAATATAGCGATGTATTTAATATTAAAAGTAATTACATGGTTAACATTGATAAACAGTTAATTAAACTTTGACGTGACAAAATATTACGCGGTAAGTTTTTATTTGAAAGTCATACAATGTTAATTATATCACTTTTACTGATACCTTTAGTTGGTGTATTGTTGGTCTCTACAAAGACATACCATTATCCAAGTAAAGATTACTCTTGCGATAATTTAGAGATTAAGAAAAACCACGATCGTTATAGAAAACTCGTAAATGACCTGACATCTGCTTATATCCCAGATTTATCTTCTCATAATGGCGTGACATCTGATTATATCCCGCATATATCTTGTCATAATACAGATCAATCAAACAAACGCCTAAAATTTACAGCATTAAATACATCAATATTAACACTATTTGTGTCTTTGGTCATGTATGCATTTTTTGATTTCAGTAGTAATCATTTTCAATTTGTGCAGGAGTATCATGAGGTAAGTTATTTTAGTTTTTATTTAGGTGTGGATGGTCTATCTATATATTTTGTCTTGTTAACAACAATAATAATGCCTATCTCATTACTATCAAATTGAACATCTGTATCTCATAACCTAAGGTCATTTCTTATAACTATTTTATTGTTAGAAACATTATTGTTGTTGGTGTTTTTAGTATTAGATATATTATTGTTTTATATTTTTTTTGAAAGTATATTACCTCCTTTGTTTATATTAATAGGGTTATTTGGTTCAAACAATAGGGTAAGAGCAAGTTTTTATTTGTTTTTATACACACTTTTGGGTTCCTTATTTCTACTGTTATCTATCGTAGCTATGTCCTCAATTATAGGAACTACTGATTTTGATGCTTTATATAAAACAAATTTTAACCGTTATACTCAGTTATTATTATTTTTTGGTATTGCTATAGCTTTTGCAGTTAAAACACCTATCATATTTTTAAACACTTGATTATTAAAAGCCCATGTTGAATCACCATTGAGCGGTAGTATAATATTAGCTGGTATAGTTCTTAAACTAAGTTTATATGGCATACTTAGATTGATTTTACCCTTACTACCAAAAGCTTATATAAGTTGCACCTCTTTTATATATATAATAGGTGTTGTCACTATAATATATGCTAGCATAAGTACTTTAAGAACTATAGATGTAAAAGAGCTTATTGCTTATTCATCTGTTTCTCATGCTGCAGTATATCTTATGGGTGTTTTCAGTAATACAGTACAGGGTATCGAGGGTGGAATAACATTAGGATTAGCTCATGGCTTCGTTTCTTCTGGACTCTTTATTTGTGCAGGAGGTGTCTTATATGATAGGTCTTCTACTAGATTAATAACCTATTATAGAGGTATAGCTCAACTAATGCCTTTATTCTCTACTATTTTTTTTATATTATGCTTAGGTAATTGTGGTGTGCCTCTTACTTTGAACTTTGTGGGTGAGTTTTTATCATTATACGGTGCGTTTGAAAAGTCAGCATTGTTTGGAGCTTTAGCTAGTTCTTCTATAATTTTATCAGCTGCATATACCATTTATATGTTCAACAGAATAGCCTTTGCTGGATCATATTCTAAATTTTTCGTTGTAAATATATCTGATCTTAATAAACGTGAATTTTACATTTTATCAATATTAGTATTGTTTACAGTAGGTTTAGGTATATATCCCACACCAGTTTTAGATGGCTTACATTATTCTGTAACCACTTTAATTTACCGTCTACAATTGGATATATAACTTTTGGATTTATTTTTTTACATCTTAATAATAAAATTATATAATATAAACTACTTATTAAAAGCACAGGAAAAGCTGTTAACTATAAAACGTCTTACACTAAAAAAGATTTATACAGACCATACGCAATGGTTAATATACTATAGTTGTATGGTATTATACACCATGCACATCGTTTTGCAAAAAATGAAGATTAAAGGATTGGCACTAGTCCTCCAATGTTTAAGTAAACGTCGGCAAACACTGGGCAAATTTCAAAAAAAACTTATTATAAGTGTATTTGAAGCGAAATTCACTAGAGCTTTATGTGACATAATGTAAATCTATATCATATATACAGTGAAAACGTTCAACGACTAGAAGGTGAGTATTGCTCACAATAACCTTCCAACCATGCCTGGCATTTCTAAAAACTTTCTATATTATTTTGGCCTATCTTCATATAAATACTTATTGTAAACAATACAATAGTATGTAAGATATGTTCGTATAATAATTAATTTTTAAGTAAAAATTAATGAAAAAACTTAACTTGTTATCTTGTTTATTTTGCAGTAAAATTATGAAAATGGAAAAAAGAAAAGTAAAAGCTTAAGATTAGGACAGTATATAATACACAGAAAATGCTATACGGCTAGAAAAGTCCTTTTTAATATTAAACAATAATATGAATAATTATGCAAACAAAAGTCTAAATATATTTAAACATACATGACCACTTACAGATAAGGAAAAAAATAATTTTTCTAGTGTTTTACCAGATAATGTACAAGCAAATAAACCTGCACATGATATTGATCCTGTTCATAAATTAAACTTCTATAAAACAAAATTAAGTAAATTTAACACATGTAAGATAAAAGTAGAAAAAGGTAAAAGCAACAACTATGTATATATACCTAGACATTATTTACCTGCAAATAAGGAATGACACAATAGTATATATGCTTTTAATAATAATGCAATTAGGTTATTATCTATTACTGATAAAACCTTACTTAAGCTAGTAAAAAGTTATTTTAATTTTTACAGCCACAACTTAGAAAATAATATAAAGTCTCCTCATTTACGTAAAAAAGCTAGAAGATTATCAACTAATAGGATATTAACTAGCAAAGCAGAGTTGAAACATACAAACGATAAAGTAATAATTACTATATATATATATAATAGACAAAAAAAGTATTATCTTAATAAAATAAGGAAAATTGATACGATAGATAATATAGACAGTCTTCTTACTAGTAATATAAAAAGTCTATTAACAAAACGTAACGGACCTTGACCTTCTAATTTAAAAATGGAAATAGTAAAAAACAAAGGCTTAAATATGATATTAAAAATAGATAAACAAAAAAAAATAGTTTTAGGAGAGCTCAAGAAAAAAACAAAAACAGATGGTAACGAATTTAAAAATTACGAAACAAGATATTTGAAATATTATGCTATTAAATCTTTACGTAAAGAAATATTATCTACTTATATTAAACAATTAATATGTTTTAATCAATCTAAATTTCAAGAAAGATATCTTAAACCACTGCTTAGTCTGGTAAATAGAACCTACAATAAAAAGATAGAGTTTAATTTTGTAAATCTTAAGTATTTATACCTTAATAGTTATATTTTTTCAGAAACTTTAGTTACAAAATTAAGAAATAGAAAAAATAAGCTATTAAAAGTATTAAAAAAATCTCTATTAATGTTTAAATTACCCTCTATGGACAGATGGGCTGTGTATAACGAGATTTACAATAGAAAAAGAACATTACAGAATTTAAACATTGATAGCATTATTAGTGACTCATTACATACAGGGATTAACACACATAGTCAAGACATATTAGAATCATTACTGTCAAATGTAAATGCATCCTATCCTATATCTAATTTAAAAGACTATAAAACTTATGAAGCACAAGGTTTAATGCATTTTAATTATCCATATTATATGCTAAACTCTATTTGAAAAATTATGAAAAATAAGTATGTTACTGGTATAAGAGTAGAAGCGGCAGGAAGATTAACAAAACGTAATGTTGCCTCTAGGTCTTTATTTAAACTTAGATATATAGGTAATATAAAAAACATGGATTCTTCTTATAAAGGTTTATCTACAGTTCTTTTAAGAGGTTATGAGAAATCCAATCTACAATACACCAAATTAAAGTCTTATATTCGTATTGGATCATTTGGTATAAAAGGCTGAATAAGTAGTTAAACATATAGATTTTTATCTAGAAACTTTTTTAGTTTTATTTTGGCGTAGGTTTAAATATATATAGTAGAAAAGACATTCTGTAAAACTAAACATATGCTATATCTGATTTAGTCTTTTTATGCTTCGATAAACACACTAGCCTGTTTTTAACTATTTTTCCTTTGTTTAGTTTTTTTTTTTATTTTTTTTTTAATAAAATAAATTGAAAACAAATAAAAAACAAAAAATATAACAATAATTTCTTGAATTATATCATATATATGTTATATATCTCATAAATATCGCGTTGCCTTCAATATAGAAAGTTATTAAAAATGATGAAATAGTCTGAAGCGTTTTGTAAGAAACGAAGATAAGGGATAAATAACCCATATAAAAGCAGAGATTGTAATTAAACCACATTCAGTATTATAGTATAATTATAATCAAGCACTAACACATAGATATTGTGTATACATGTAGATCTTAAATTTTGCAAACATTATTAAACTTATTACTAGTTTACTAGAATATTGTCGATGTAAACTGCAATTTATGAAGAGTTTGCAAAGATATGTCTTAAACTGTAAAGGCCATGATTATAATCTGCCTTAAATTACTTCTAGATACACAGTTATAACATGTATAAATAATAAAAATGAGAATATTCAAAAGTCATCCTTTATTAAAACTAGTTAATTCATACGTAGTAGATTCACCACAACCATCTAACATAAGTTTTTTATGAAATTTTGGTTCTTTGTTAGCTTTTTGTTTAGCTATACAGATAGTAACAGGGGTAACATTAGCAATGCATTACAATGCTAGCGTCTTAGAAGCCTTTAACTCAGTAGAACACATTATGCGGGATGTTAACAATGGATGGTTAATACGATATTTACATTCAAACACAGCATCTGCATTTTTTTTTTTAGTTTATTTTCACATCGGTAGAGGATTATACTATGGATCATACAAATCCCCTAGAACGTTAGTTTGAACAATAGGTACAGTTATCTTTATTTTAATGATAGCTACCGCTTTCCTGGGTTATAAACGTAGCCCAAAATGGTTTAAATCAAATGATAATACCAGCTTTTCCAGGAAAAATCTAAACAAACCCAAGCACTTTACGCCTAGACCTTCAGGATCAAATACTGCAGCAAGAAACTATTCTATAAAAATAAATCCCAATAATAACGAAACAGATCCCATAGTAGAAAAGTTTTTAATAGATAAAAATCTAAGATATAAATTTATATATGATAATTTAGGCAATGCTATTACAAAACAAAAGTTAATGGCAGAAACTAAAAATCTTAGTGGTATATATCTAATATTAAATAAAGTTACTTTAGACTATTATATAGGATCTGCGTTTACAGGTAGATTTTACAGTAGATTTTCAAACCATTTCTTTAACTTTAACGGTAACAAAATAATAAAAAATGCAGTTAAAAAGTATCATATATCTTCGTTTACATATATAATTCTAGAATTGTTTCCAGAAACTGTGACTAGAGAAAATAATAGAAAATTATTAGACCTAGAAGATTTTTACCTTAAATCTCTATTACCTAATTATAATATATTAACTGAGGCTGGGTCTAGTTTTGGATACAAACATAGTGAAATAACTAGAATAAAAATGAAATCTAATTACAGTGAAGAGCGTAGGGCAGCAATAGCTAGTTTAAACAGGGGTAAAAATCTAAAACAGGAAACTGTGAACATACTAAGAGAAAAAGCTTTAGAACGGGGTAAAGTGAATTACAGTATAGAAGCATTAGCTAACATGAAAAAAAAAGCTAAGCCTGTAATAATTTATAATTTGAATTATACAGTTTATGCCGAGTATTCTAGCATTACAGAAGCAGCTAAATGTTTGGATTGTTCAGTAAAAACTGTGTTTAGAGCTTTGAAAAGTGAAAAAAAATTACTGAAAAAGCGTTGAATTGTCAAATATATTAACTAATTGTTAGTTTGATTTAATCATAGTCCTACGAGTTTAAATTTTCATGCAACTTTTAGAAGAAAATGAAAATAAAGTAGAATGACCTGACAAGGTTATTGAAGAAATATGGTATTTCTTTGGCAATGTCAGTGAAAACGATCAAAAATGATTTTTTATTATCTTATATACCTATATAATAAACAATCTTAGTCCATGAAAGCCCTGTCCTTGTTCTTACTTTCAAGGGCATGGTACAATTATTCTTGGTGTCTGGAGTGACATATAATAGAAAAGGTAGTCAATCAGCTCTTGGTTTCGCTCAATGTTTAACACACAGGGAACGGTGTACAATCTGGCGTCATCCCGAATTCCAAGCAGGTCTGGATCATTGCCTTGATAGTTGCCAAAAGAGAGCAGCTTTAGATTTTGAACTGGACCTTGAAGCGTTGTTGGAACAATGATTCGCCGACATTTGTGGTCGAAGCTGACGTATGGCCGAAGCGATTGGTGTATATCGTCCATTGGATCATAGTACCTATTGTATTCATTTTCGGAGGGATCCATGAGATCCTCGTCGGTGAAGGGCATGTCTTGGTCTGTACTGAAGACTTGGGTGAGGGAAACACAACCTCGGAAATTTGGAATGCTTTGCTCGTCCAGGTCTTCTTGTCGAGCATGGTATTCAAAGAATCCTATGTCCAGTCCTCTTTGCACAACAACAAAACATTCCTTCACCGTGTCGCTCCCCTCTTCAATAGTTGTTCGTATGTGCTTAGTTGCTTGGTCAAGTGCTTTTTCGAAGTGATCTCCTCCAACCTTCTTCAGTTCAACATACAAATATCGAACAAGTTTGTCTTCGTCGGTGAGTTTTTCGATCAGAAAGTCGGGCTTGCTTTTTTCATTCGGATCGATCACTTCAGACGACAAGGTGTAATCATCCGAGTGAAACACCTTTTTCAACATTGTAGCGGCCCAGGTAGACACATGATGCTCATAATTGATACCCTTCGGTGGATTCTTTATTCTGTGAAGCGCTGCTTGCAAAGGGCGAGAGGAGCAATAAGGAGGAATAGGCATTGTTAACTTTGCGTGCAGTGGTTGGTAGTAATAAGATGGACTTGTGGCAGTTGTATGTGTAATGACAGAATGAAAAAATTCAAGAAGAAACGGCAAAAACAAGGTCTTATATATTGCATCGACCGGCAAAAAATAGAACATGTGACGTATGTTGGTATTTCATGGAAGCTGATGGAACCGGCAAAAAATAGAACATATCACGTGTCTTGGTATTTAATGGAAGCTAATGGAATCTGGTAGAACTTCATGGGAATTCTAGTCAGTAAGACAACTCCGTGTCGTAATCTAGTGAAACAGTTCACAAGACAGCGTGCTAATGGTTTTAAGCCAATATATTAATAGGTTAATATTATATAAAAATTTATCAAGATCGTCGGTTATCTAAATAATCGCGACAGACTGGGTCACTGACGGGTGTCTGAAATGATGCTTAATGCACAGTCGAAACTCTTACGTGAAACTCACGCAATGGAATATACGAAATAAAAGTTATTCCTGCTTGCTTTACATGTTTTTAACATAAAGTGAGTATGAAAGTACGTGCTTCCTTATGGGCAAATGTCTTTATGAGGTATAAAAATGCCTCAAATGTATAGTTTAGATTCATTTTTATCTGGTATAATTCTTATTATGATAATTAATTTAACAACAAATACTATATCAAGTAAAATCAGAGGTATATATAGAATAGGTCCACATAACAAAGATATATTATCTGTTGTTTATGGTTCTCTTTTAGGGGATGCTCATGCTGAAAAAAGATTATCTGGAGTTGGTACAAGAATTTCTTTTTTTCAAGAAGATACTCACTTAAAATACATATTTTATTTACACAATTTATTATCAAAAGCAGGTTATTGTAATAATAAACTACCTATTATTGGAGAAAGACTAGGAGTTAAAGGCAAAGTACGTAAAATTGCAAGATTTTCTACCTGAACTTACACAAGTTTTAATGTATTACATAGCGAATGGTATATAAATGGCATAAAATGTGTGCCAAAAAACATAGATAAGTATCTTACACCCTTAGCTTTAGCTATTTGAATAACGGACGATGGGGCTAAAGTTGGCAAAGGTTTAAAGTTTAGTACTAACAGTTTTACCTATGATGAGTGTATTTATCTTGTAAATGTTCTATATAAAAACTTTAATCTTAAAGCCTCGCTGCAATCTGGCAGGTAGTAAGGACCAATATATTATTTATATTTGAAAACAATCTATGAGTGATCTTTCAAAGATAGTTTCTCCATATATAATACCTGAAATGAAATACAAAATAACCTAAACTATATATAGTTATTTGATTAGGCATAAAGCAATTTTTACATAAAAATTATGTTAATAATCTTATAGCAATGCTGATGAATACGGTCAAAGATATTTGTTTAGTATCAAGACCGTCGGTAGAGTAAAATATCGCTACAGACTGGCTCATCGGCAGGTGTCTGAAAAGATGCTCAATGTACAGTCGGAATCTTTTCTATTATACACGTTTTAATATAATGGACACAAGGCTTTATACTGTATTAAATTACAAATATCATTATAAGGTGTGTATACTGTACATGGTTTGCTTGTTTTAAATATTATACGCATTAATGCGGGAATAAGCAAATTAAAGATTTGGCAACAGTTATAACTAGTCTTATGAGTGCCATACCTTGAGTTGGACAAGACATAGTTGAGTTACTTTGAGGTGGCTTTTCAGTTAATAACGCCACATTAAATAGATTTTTTGCCTTACATTTTGTTTTACCTTTTATATTAGCTGCTTTAGTTTTAATGCATTTAATTGCACTACATGATAGTGCAGGTTCAGGTAATCCTTTGGGTGTTTCAGGTAATTATGACAGATTACCATTTGCCCCTTATTTTATTTTTAAAGATTTAATTACTATATTTATCTTTATATTAGTATTATCTCTATTTGTGTTTTTCATGCCTAATTTATTAGGGGACAGTGAAAATTATGTCATGGCCAATCCAATGCAAACTCCTCCTGCCATAGTACCTGAGTGATATCTCTTACCATTTTATGCTATACTTAGATCTATACCTAATAAACTGTTAGGTGTTATTGCTATGTTTTCTGCTATATTAATATTATTAGTTATGCCATTCACTGACTTTTCTAGATCTAGGGGTATACAATTTAAACCTTTAAGTAAAGCAGCTTTCTTTATATTTGTAGGTAACTTTTTAATATTGATGGAATTAGGTGCTAAACATGTAGAATCCCCATTTATAGAATTTGGACAAATATCTACAGTTGTTTACTTTGCACATTACTTAATTATAATTCCTATAATTAGTTTATTTGAAAATACATTGATAGAAATGGCCAAGAATGAGTCTATAATTATTAAACAAGCTAGATCTTACACGGGAAAGATAGAGGTAGTACACTTGTCATCACCTACATCGTTCAAAACTAAGCGTTCTCACCTTAAGACATTCCATAAGAAGATAGCACGAAGTCGTAAAACACGAGGTCGTAGTGGTAATTCTTATAGCCCTGGTCGCTCACATGATAATGTAGTTACTTGAGGGGGTATATTTTTATTATTAAGTCTAGCCTTAAACGCGGGTTTGTTTACACGTATGGGCTTTTTAACTGGCTCATCTTCACATTGTGACGCGCCTAGACCTTGAGGTATTTATTTTCAAGATAGCGCAACACCACAAATGGAAGGTTTAGTTGAGTTACATGATAATATTTTATTTTACCTAGTTATAATATTGTTTGGGGTAGGATGATTATTAGTATCAATAGTTAAAAACTATACTAACACAGAAGCACCTATCTCACATAAATACTTAAGTCATGGTACGCTAATTGAATTAATTTGAACCATTACACCCGGTCTTATATTAATATTAATTGCTTTTCCATCTTTTAAGCTATTATATTTAATGGACGAAGTAACTGACCCAGCTATGGCAGTATTAGCAGAGGGACACCAATGATATTGAAGTTACCAATACCCTGATTTCTTAAATAGTGATGACGAGTTTATTGAATTTGATTCTTACTTAGTTCCAGAATCTGATTTAGAAGACGGTGCACTTAGAATGTTAGAAGTTGATAATAGACTAATAATACCAGAATTAACCCATGTTAGATTTATCGTAACAGGTGCTGATGTTATACATTCTCTAGCGTGCCCAGCTTTAGGTATTAAATGTGATGCATACCCGGGGCGATTGAATCAAGTTTCTGTTATGATTAACCGTGAAGGGGTCTTTTACGGTCAATGTTCAGAAATTTGTGGTATATTACATAGTAGTATGCCCATCGTTATAGAATCTGTATCTATAGAAAAATTTGTCTCATGACTACAAGAACAATAGTTAAATCAGTTATGTTTAACAATTTTCGTTTATTTTCTAGTATTACTCCTGGGCCATTGCCCCCAATAGCTGTTAAAGATAATGAAATAAGTAATCACACTATTAATAAATTATTAAAACGACAGGTTTCAATAACACAAGGAAAGCTAAACAAATTGTTAACAATAAAACGTGTAGTTTTTGATTTGCCTCTTACTCTTTTTGGGCTTTGCGAGTTTCCATGTTGCCCCTACTATACTCTAGTTGGACCACCTAGTACCAGGGGTCTTAAAACAGGTATATATATATATACACATATAAAAAGCGGCAGCTAGTATGTAGGGTTCAGTAATAGTTTTTCTATAAGATTACAACAATATTTCAATCTAGACCCTCAGTTTGTCAAACAGGATGTACTGTTACTTGTTCTACTCAACACATTAAGTAGTTTGTGCTGAACATAGTTGAGGTTTGTGCTACTTAATTTATTAAGTGGGTTTGCCTATTTTATAGGACTATGATTTGATCTGTTTCATCACTTAATATTTATATATTTCCATTATAACTGTATTGATTAATTTATATCTGTTTTTTTGAGTTAAGTTATGTTTTTTCTGAGAAACATAACAGGTAGGTTTGGGTTCTACAAAAAAAAAAACAACGACTATGTTTTTTTAATAGTTAGGATATGCATTGTTGTATACAATTTCACAGAAAAATGAATTTATGTTTAATTCTTTTTTTAATAGGTATTTTAGGCTTTGTTTTAAATAGGAAAAATATAATTTTAATGCTTATTTCTATAGAAGTAATGCTTTTAGCTATTACATTTTTAATATTGGTAAGTTCATTTAGCTTTGATGATATATTAGGACAAACATACGCTATATATATAATTGCAATAGCCGGTGCAGAATCAGCTATTGGTTTAGGTATATTGGTAGCTTTTTATAGATTAAGAGGAAGCGTAGCAATAGAATATAAATAATGTATTTAGCGATAATTCTCTTACCAATGTTAGGTTCAGTGGTTTCCGGTTTTTTAGGTAGAAAAGTTGGAGTTAGCGGAGCACAATTAATTACGTGTTTATGCGTAATGGTAACAACAGCTTTAGCAATAATTGGCTTTATAGAAGCAGGGCTGAATAATACACCTGTTTCTATTTTATTATTTAAATGAGTGGATTTAGAGTCTCTTAATGTATTATGAGGGTTTAATTATGATTCCCTAACAGCCTCTATGTTAATACCTGTATTAATCGTTTCTTCTCTAGTTCACATATACTCAATAGGTTACATGAGTCATGATCCACACAATCAAAGATTTTTCAGTTATTTAAGTTTATTCACTTTCATGATGATTATTTTAGTTACAGCAAGCAATTTTCTATTGATGTTTGTTGGTTGAGAAGGTGTTGGTGTTTGTTCCTATTTATTAGTAAGTTTTTGATTTACCAGAATAGCAGCGAATCAAAGTTCCATTTCTGCCTTCTTAACAAATAGGGTGGGTGATTGTTTCTTAACATTGGGTATGTTTGCTATGATATTAACATTCGGTAGTCTGGATTATTCTACTGTGTTTTCATTAGCTCCCTACGTAAGTGGAGATGTTGTTACTGTTGTTGGTATTTGTTTGTTAATTGGAGCTATGGCTAAAAGTTCACAAATTGGTCTTCACGTTTGGTTACCTCTTGCTATGGAAGGTCCTACACCTGTTTCTGCTTTAATACACGCAGCAACTATGGTTACAGCAGGGGTTTATCTATTAATGCGAGCATCTCCTGTAATAGAGTATAGCTCAACAGTGTTAATACTTTGTTTATGAATAGGTAGTATTACTACTGTATTTAGTTCTCTAATTGGTTTATTCCAGCAAGATATAAAAAAGGTTATAGCTTATTCTACTATGAGTCAATTGGGTATGATGGTTATAGCGGTAGGCTTGTCTTCATATAACATTGCCTTGTTTCACTTAGTTAACCATGCTTTTTATAAAGGACTTTTGTTTTTAGGAGCAGGTGCTGTAATACATGCTGTAACTGATAATCAAGACTTTAGGAAATATGGTGGTTTAATAGGATTTTTACCTTTAACTTATTCAGTTATGCTTATAGCTTCTCTTAGTTTAGTGGCTTTTCCTTTTATGACAGGTTTTTACTCTAAAGACTTTATACTTGAGTCTGCATACGGACAATTCCATTTTTATAGTCTTGCTGTGTATTTTATTGCAACTATTGGTGCTACCTTCACTACTTTATATTCAGTTAAAGTTTTATATTTAACATTTATAACTAATGCTAATGGACCTCTAGTTAACTATAAAAAAGCACATGAAGGTGATGTGTTTATGAGCTTACCTTTAATGATATTGGCGGTTTTTTCTATATTTTTTGGTTATATAACTATAGATATATTTATAGGTCTAGCTTCTGGTTTTTATGCAGACAATAGTTTATTTATGCATCCTTTACATGAAATTATGTTAGAAACTGAGTTTGCTGTTCCTAATATATTCAAACTATTGCCCTTATTGTTAACCGTTATCTTAAGTGCAGTATCTTTAATATTATCTGAATATTTATCTAATTTGCTTGTCAAGTTTAAGTTTACTAGATTGGGTTACAACACGTTTAGTTTATTTAACCAACGCTTTTTAATTGAGCTTTTCTATAATAAATATATTACTCGCTCTATTCTTAACTTGGGTGGACAAACCACCAAAGTTTTAGATAAAGGCTCAGTAGAACTATTAGGTCCTTATGGTTTAGAAAAAGGCTTGCTCAAATTAAGCAAAGGCTTAAGCAGTTTAGATACTGGTGTTATAACATCTTATGCTTTATATATATTAATAGGTCTAATCTTATACATACTAATGCCTTATATATGTATTGAGCACATTTATATATTATTATCAATAATGCTTATTTTATCAGCAATAACTATTATTATTATGAGCTCATATGAGCCCAGTACTTTTAACACTTCACCCGTACAAAGCGGGTTTATTGACCCTTTTGGTTTTCTAACATCCATACAACAATCTAATCCACAGTTACAACTTAACGCAAAAACTGATTCCGTCCAGACAAAAAGTAATGTAATGCCAAGTATAGTATTATTTAGCTCAGCTAAGGTGAGATGTTTTTCCACTAGTGTTATAAAATTAAAATTTTCCAATAACACTTATATCAAGGATTTGCCCGCTGGTATGAACAGAGTTGTTACTCGTGAGTCCTACTACGAAGAAAGATACGGCCGTAACCAACAAGAAGTCCGTCGCATTAGTGAGACACTTAGTACCTCAAATAGTCGGGAGGAGTTAACTACAGTATTAAATCGTATTGATACAGACTCTGACGAATTGACTAACACACACCATGATTTGCGAACTAGAGACCAACATTTGTTTAATCTTGATACAATTAGGGAAGCAGTTATTGATCGTCTAGAAGAGTTAGAAGAACAAGATACTGATAATAATAGTAGTCCTGATATTAACCCTAATAGCAACAATAACGATGACCCTAACAACAGTGATAATAATAGTAGTCCTGATATTAACCCTAATAGCAACAATAACGATGACCCTAACAACAATGATAATAATGGTCCTCTAAATAGTGATAGTAATAGTGCTGGCACTGGTGATAATAACGGTCCTCTAAATAGTGATAGTAATAGTGCTGGCAGTGCTGGCAGTGCTGGCAGTGGTGATAGTAATGGTCCTATCAATATTGATAGTAATAGTGCTGGCATTGGTGATAATAATGGTCCTATCAATAGTGATAGTAACAATGGTGGTGTTAACAGTGGCAGACCCTTAAGTACTCCTACAGAATTTGTTCAAGAAATTCAGGACAACGAGCCCATGGACATAATAGACCCAGATTTATAATATTTTACCCTTACTTACCCTTAGCGCCTAACATCTCATTTGGATTTAGAATATTTCAAGTGGTTTATATGCAAAATGTCAGGTATAACCTAGATAGTAAGAGTCTAGTATAAGTTGATATGTACCATATTAAGTTATATGTACTATATCTGCTTGTGCTGAATAGCTTTATATTAGATTTTTGGTTTATATTTCTTTATAATTTGACTGCTGAGAAAATCTGAGAAAATCTGAGAAAATCTGAGAAAATCTGAGAAAATCTGAGAAAATCTGAGAAAATCTGAGAAAATCTGAGAAAATCTGAGAAAATCTTTTTTGCCTACATTCGTGTGAAGCAAGTATTTTTATTTTCATCAATAATAAAAGCAACAGGAAATATTGAAAGGTGTAACATGGGGAGGTCACTCTTATTATACCGCGTACAATGTGTTTACTGTTTAGTAATAATAATAAGCGCATGAGAGAGGTTTAAAACAAGGTCTATTAATTTTTACTTATAACTCAAACTTTAACAGTATAACTATCTTTTTTTATTAGTTAATATATGTTTAAGCATTTCTTTTTTATCTGCTTTACACATAAATTTCTTTATAGCCTTAAACACTTTTATCTCTAGTAAGATTACGGTGCAAATATCCAAAATGATAGCACCAACTTTTAATTTTTATTTTACAGATGCCACAGCTAGTACCTTTTTATTTCAAAAACGAAGTGACATTTGCTTTTGTTTTACTTATAAGTATGATATATACATTATCAAAATATACTTTACCTAGGTTCGTCCGTTTATTTGCAGCACGTGTTTTTTTAACAAAGTCCTAGTTACCCTTAGTATACATATCTGGTTTCGTTATTTATCGAAAGTACTATATGTTAAGATATTAATACAATATAAAATACTAAGCACATTTAGTTGTATTATATTGTATTACATACAGTATAAATTACTAATCACCAATGGTTATATTGTATTACACACAGTATAAAATACTAATATACTATAATAGTACATATGAGTACATACAATATATTCAATAATATTGGTTATAAAAAGTGGCGTATTTAATGTCTTTATATAATATATTAATATTATTTCTCTTTGTTATTGTGTCCTGTTCTCTATATTTGTTGTTATTAACGTTGATTTTACTTTCATTAACTTTAGTAGTGACAGCTTAACACCCTGATTTTATTTACTCAAGTCCCTTATAAAATGTATACACAAAACCTGCGTAACGGAGTTGTTGTTAACTTATGTAATTATATAGCTCGTCTTAGTACTGTTATGCGTAACAGTACCTTGCCTAAGCTTAATTACGATGCTTTGAGGCTATCTTATATTAAAAATGCTATTAGTTACAATGCTCACAGTTTTAACTCTAGCATGAAAACTCCGTTAAAGCTTAATACTAACCAGCCTGCCCTTCCAGGCAAAGCAAGCACTGTTACTAATCCTTTAGACGCCACTAAATATGCAAACAAAGGTTTTTCTTTAAATAAAAATGGTGCAGAGGGGGTAGGAGAGGAGGTTAAAGGCCCTAAGAGTTCTAAATGTTATATAGATTGTAGAGGTGGGGTCGTATTATTGGTAATAGTATTAGTATAGTTAGTGTTGTTCCAATTAAAGAGTCTACTGGTCGTGTATTAAACCGTCAAAATGGTCAAAGTAATCTTAGAAGCAATTATTTAAAACCTGCTCCTTCTACCTATTATATACCTGTTCATAATACACATAACTATAAACCTAACTCCGAAAACACTCCGAGTAGAATTAGTGCTGTAGCCCCAGATACTTCAGTTACTAATAAAAAAGTTAGTGGTATTAGTTCAAAAAAAAACCCCTAGTGTCTCATAAAGATCCGTACACTTTGGTGGTAAGTTAGTTGGTAACAGGATTTTACTTGAACCGGTTAGTCCTATGTATAATACTAGTGGTGTAGGTAGACCACAAGTACCCAGTACACCCAAAACACCAGAACTAAGTATAAATACTATACCTTCTACAATGACACCTTTATTTGCGACAACTAAAGATAATAGTTTTCTTAGTGTAAATAGCATTAACACTTATAAGGTAGCTACTGTAGGTACTACATATTCTGATGTAACTGATACAGTCAAAGGTAAACGTCTAAATTATGTTAGACAAAACATGATGGCTAATGTAGCAGAACTTAATACTGAAGTTGTTATACCTATAGAATAAACTAAAAAAAGAAATATATGTTAAACAAACTTAAATTAGGGTTTAAATATACAGATAGTAGTATGGGGTCAAAAGTGTAGAGTATTTATACTAAATATCACGAGATAGGTAGGCGTCATTTATATTGAATTATATGGGTGGCTAATTAGGATAATTGTTTTAATTACAAAGACTTCAAAAGTAATTGAGATCCTAATACTAATGTTTGAAAACAAATACCTAAAGAACTTAATATTGAAATGGATATAATTGAAACAGTTAAAAAGCTAATTAACGATAGAAACCCATTCAATACTAGTAGAAACATAACAGAAAATGCTGGTAAGCGATACAACATTAGTTTGGCTAAGAGTGTTATAAGTACCTAAAAATCAAGGTATGCCTATTATATACTTAAAATATTATAATGATGGGTCTAATATAAAGATGGCACATAGGAATAGGTTTATCTAAAACCTTCAATTTACTATTGTGCTACACTTAAAACGAAATAACAATCTTATGTAATGACAAATTTTGATAAGTTCACTACCGGCACACGTAATTTTATATATAAAAACAATTATTTAATAACGGAAGAGCTACAGCATTCTTTGGAATCAAGAGAAATACAAAAGCTTGATAGTTCCAAAGAGAATGGAATAAGCAAATTAAATCTTGTTATGATCAGAGTATTAAATAAAAACTCTAAAGTTTTAGTTTATAATTATATGACATATACTGACATTTTGCTTACTACTTTTTTACACTTCGTTTAAATCAGGCCTAGTGTTATGGGTAATTTTTATAAAGAGTATGGTAGCTTTTTAGTAATAATTGATAGTAGTATATTTGGGGGAACAAGAGCTGATCCTCTTGCACTTAGCAAAACAGTGTATTATCTCGACTAATATATTGAAACAATATAGGGTTCCTATCAAGCTGTTACTGGTCTGGAAGTAATGAAATTAATGGACAAGTTGGTTTTACAAGTGGATGTTAGTACCATGTCTCTATTAGTAGACTTAGCCATAAAAAAAAAAGATTAGAAAACCTTGATAAAAGAGGTATTAGGTTCTATTGATGGGTTTGATAAACTTGTTAAAGATGTAGATTACAACATAGAACCTTTCAATATTATTAATGGTTGTTGTTTTGTTGTAAGAGATATGGAAAACTTTATTGAACTTGTGAAAAATAAAGGTTACAATATTAATGCTGGATTTCAAGCCCATAAAGGTCGAGTAAACTCAATTAATAATTTTTTGTCTATACTAGGCATGGATTATAGAAAAGTCTATATAACCATAACAACTACCACACGGTTAGAGGAAATGTATATATTGGACTTAAGTTAAGTAAGGATAAGTTTTTTTTCACAATATACGTATGAATCTAGGTGGTGTTCGATCGTGACCTACATTTTCTAGAAATAGGGATTTACCTAAAAATAGGGATGATTTATTACAAGTATGTTTCCAAGAAGTTTATAGTATTTTAAAGCAAAAAATGTTAAGTCATTAATAGACCTGCAAAGAGATATTGAAGATACTTTATTCGAGGAACAAACTTGGTTTAATTCAAATAAAAAACCAAAGTCTCGTATATCCTATAGCAGTAAAACACATGGCTTTATCATTGACAATAAGAATAATATATCTCGATTGTTGTCCAGTCCTGATAAATATACTGGTAATACTAGAACACATAGAACTGAATACAAACGATGGTATTTAAATATTGTTAAGCAATTAGAACATGATGATATCTCGGATGTCTATATTCAATATTTTTTTTATTTGTAGTTACAAATGAGTCTATAAAAGTAGATCACAATGTAACGCCGGCTATACCATCCATATTAGCCTATGACAATCTTGGCAAGAAAACAGATATTTTTATATAAAGTATGCTGGAGGCATTAGATCATCTAATATAGAAAATACTTTTTCAGATTTTAGAAACACTAATATGGAATATAAAACAGTAACTTCTGACACTAATTTCAATGCTAGAGTCGGAGGCTTTTTTATATATGCCCTCATTGAGTGTGAATTACTGAAACTTGCTGTACATGAAAAATCGGGTATAATTGATGGAGACTATAAACAGATGGAGTATTTAAGGTTAAGGGATACTAGTAGAGATGTTATTATAATAAACAAAGGTCAATCTATGTTTCATCCACCTTCTAGATTATCTAAGGTTTGTCCACCAAAAGAGTACAAAATGTGTCCTAAAACCAAAAAGATTAGATTAGGTGGATATTTACTAAACGATATTAAATATACAGATAGAATATATATATAGATAATGTCGGTAATAGTAAACCAACAATATTAAAAGATAATAATATCATAATAGATTTGATAAATGGTCTTACTAGAACTCCGTATAAAATAAATACAGATACTTTAGACTATATATGTAAATTTGCTATTAAAGATTGTGTTATAATAGATTCTGAAAATGATAAAATAAAGGAGATTATATACAGCCCTTATAAATAAACTAATAGAATAATAGGTTATGGAAACAGATCTCTTATTAGTAATATTAATTTGGAAAGAAATATACTATATATAGCTGAATTATACTCTGACATGGACGAAATATATTTTCCTGTTAGTATGGATAATAGAACTAGAATTTATTGCATTAGAAACTATTTCGGCTATGAAAAAAACGAGTTAGCTAAAGCACTAATCAGCTTTGCTAATCCTGGTGTTATATTGAAAACTGATAGTGATGTTATTAAATATTTCAAAGCTTTCGGCGGTAAAATGTTTGGGGATAACTTAGATAATAAGTCTTTAAATCATAGAGTTAGCTGGCTTGACGAAAATTATGATTATACATTAAACTTTGAAAATAATGATATTATTAATAAGGCGGAAAACAAATCTTGTTTTATATCTTTTTGTTTTGAGTATAAACGCTTTATTGTATTTATGTCAAACAATGACACTAAAACAACTTATAGCTATTTAGCCATACAGCTAGACGCTTCATGTAAGGGCAATCAACATTTAACCTTACTTACAAGACTTACTTACAAGACTTACTTACAAGACTTACTTACAAGAGAGAAAAATTTGTTGGATGCTCTTAATCTAGCCTCATGTACACACGATCATTATCCTGACGACTTATATACATTTCAGACTCAAATAAAAAGTATACAAGACTTCAAAGAAAAAACTTGATTAAGACTGAAAACAAAACAGAATGAAATAAAACATGCTTTATTATTAAATCTGTGAAATATATCGTCTGATTTAAAGTTTAAGATGTAATCTGTGTAATTGTCTATTCATTTAACTTTATAATTAATAAACCTTTTATCTAAAGCACTATCAAACAATGTCGCACCGTAATGTTTTAAATAATTAATTGAATCTATGTCATGTTTATATATAATACCCGGATTTGCAAATAACAATAGTCCTATAACTAAATCTGTATATTTATAGTTTAAATATTGAGCTGTACAATAAAGTCACGTTGTTTGATCTAACCTAGCTGGGAAATATCTGCGTAACAATACAACTCAGTTATATTAAATATGTTACTCTCCATATACATAAAACTCTGTATAGATCATAATTGTCTATCAAGTTTTTTACTTCTCTTTATGTAAGGTTTATCAATAAATTTGTTTAATTGGTAGACATGTACTGTTACTTTTCTAGTGTTATGTTTAAGCTTATCTAAAGAAATTATTATACATTTTACTACACCATATAATTGTGTGAACTCTAAGGCTTCTATATTGATTTTATACTATACACTACTTACAGAATCCATTCGATCTATGATATCGTTATATTTGTTTAATTATGTAGAAAACTTATAACCTATTTTATATATAAACAAATTTTTTATATAAGAAACGTCGTTTCTAAGATAACCACCTAATGTGGTTTTATCCTTAAGCAACTTGTATTTTTTAGGTTCAACAATCATAGCTAGCCTAGTAGGAGCAATTAATACTTTACTTATCTCATTTTTAACTAAGATAATGCTGGCGTCTTTTTGTGTCCTTATTGTATGATGTTGTTTCCTATCTTCACCATGTTCAGTTGTAAATTCAATCATATTAACTGAACTTGTAGTTAAAAATTGAGCCAAATTACTTACTATAGCGAAGAGTGTTTGTGACTCATATAAGTGTTCGTTATTATTATACAACCCTGTTCATTCGTTGATACTAATCTTTTTATTATGTCTATTACAATATTGTTTATATAAATTATAAATCTATATATTAACTAAATTTTTAGCCAGTGAAGTAAGACAATCTGATTATATTAGCCATACATCACTAATATTTCTAGATACTAAGCCCAGGTAAAAGTAAATTAGAATATTAGCACATCTTTTACTAGCTATTAAAGTTAAAACTTGTTTAGTATACATAAGATTCTGTTGAGTTAAAGTAATTATAGTTTTATTTGACTCAATGTGCTTGTTAATGATATTCTTTAAATATGTAATAATAAAGCTATTTTTATCTATTATTCACTTTCATGTCTGACCAGTAAAATAGATTAAAGTTAAGTGTTTATTATGCTTGATTAAACTACTTTTTTTCTTGAAATAAACATTCTTCTATTTCATTTTGTACGTAACAATTATGCTCACTATCACGTAATTTATTATCTATGTACTTGAAACAGTTAGATAAAAAAGATCTATTGTTTAGGTTTAAATTATTATACTTAGTTGAAGCAGATATACGCTTAATTTCATATAATAAAGAGGTAGTGTTAAATCTTGCTTTTTCTTGATTACAATTAGTTACACTCATAGATTTTAGGTTATTGATGTGTTTTTCTTGAGTAAAACCCTTACTAGCATGAAATGGTATTATAGCTTTAAACCTTGTTTAGTAAAACTGATATTATACTTATTAGATAAATAAAAATAAGGTAAATGTGTGCTACTATCTAATGTGTTAAATCTATTATGATTAAATACTTGTAAACAGTTTAAGCTAAAAAGAGCAGTTATATATGAAGTAACTTTAGTTTGTAATAAAGATAATAAATGTTTTTTAAGATTACTTCCATCGCTAACTATAACATATATATCTTCCTTAAATTTCAAAATAATTTCAGTTAAAAACACCCGATAAAAAATAAATAAACAGTGTCTATTTGTAAAATCAAAATTAAATTCAGAACAAGTAATGAAGTATGTAAGTTGGCTATAAGATACGTAATTGACTTCTATTACTTTATTATTGATATGTTGACATTATTTATCTATTTGTTCTTGTTCCTGTGTTGCTATATAGTAAACTGTAATTATTTTTAAATTCAAAGTACGTATATAGCTTATTAAATTGCTATAAGACATTACCAGTGTTCTATCCACAAAACAGGTAGATGCGGTTAAACTATAGGGTTTTATATTATTAATTTAAGTATGTTTAGTGGGTGATAACATAGTATTGGTAGAGTCAGGTAATGTAGTTAAAAATCTCGTTATTAAGTTAGTTATTATATATAATAGGCAGACTTTAATTTTCCTCATATTGGTTTATGAAACTAATTATAGTACATATATATACTATCTAATGTTTCTTATTTCTAATATTAAGAAATAAAGATATAGTTAGTGTTTGAACACTAATACTTTCAATGCCATTGTCTATATATTTTTTTTTTCTTTATTTTTTTTTTTTTAATTTCCTCCCTAATATTAGGATATCAGTTTTTTTTTATCATACGTATTATAATTACCTTTGTTAGACTAGATAACATATTAATAAAATTTTCATCTTGTGACATTATAATACTAAAAGTATCAATAGTTGTTAGTATATAAATTATGGTTTGGTGGAGTATTATTGATACTATTAATGCGTCTAGGTGTAGTGGTTAGCTTAGTATTATTAACCACATTAAATGCATTTCCTTTCCTATATAAAATAATAATCAGTGGGACTATGAGTGGGACCATCAGGCATACAGCTCCACCACCTATTAATTATGAAACCTCAACTATGCTCAGCACAACATACAGTATTAACCCGACCATCCACTACATATACATAACATGTCAGTGAATTGGACGGTAAACCTATCATTACTGCACATGAGTTAAAGAGTAGGCCTATTCCTGCTGTATATGAATTAGATAGTAAATCTAGACATCCAGATTCTGTAACTAGCTCAAGAGTTGTGAATAGTTGTGTTTCTTCTAACATCAATCAACTAAGTTTAAATACATCAACTCAACCTCCACTTCAAGCTAGTGTACATAGCTTTAAAACAATTGTTCTCATACTCAGATGCTAATTATAATAAATGAATATTACTAGAGATTATTTCAAAACTGAACAAGACGCATGGAAGCAATATTATAAAAGCTATAACTAAAGGTAACAATATGGTCCAACAAAATGACATCAATTGATCGTAACGTATTCTAGGAAAAGAAGCCCTAGCTCATATGAAAACAAATATCATTATGCAAGTTTTTAATCCTAGTGTTAAACCATATACCATTCCTTCTATTATAGGATCAGATAAAATAGTCTCGTGCTTGGAATCTACTAAAATAGCATATAAATAAGGCTCAGTCTCTTTTATAAAAGAAACAATAAATGTAAAGTTAAGTAGATAACCAGCTAAGAAAAGTATGCTTGTTAATATACAAATAAGAACAATGCTGGCATATTCAGCTAAAAAAAAAAATACGAAAATAACTGCTGCATGTTCTGTCATAAAACCACTAACTAATTCTGATTCCTTATACAATGTATGTTGAAAAAATTAGGTATTAATTTCTCTCTTTATTATTTACCTTAAACCTATATAGGTTTATGTAAACAATACCTGAATTTACATGTTTACCTGCTATAACTTTAGGTATATTTAAATGTTTAGTTAATTCAAGATTATTTTTAAATTTTGCAATTGGATTATTGTCTAAATCATATATACCTACTCCATATGGATGTTTACTTATTTTATCACTTATCTTTTTCTTTGTTTCTTTACTATGTTGTTTACCCTACGTAGGATTTAATTCTCCGGGCTTACTTATCAAACCTAGTGTCTCCTATTAGTGTGTTTTACCAAACACGACATCATTGGATTTATCTTCAAGTCTTATTAACCTTTTTAACCTAGTTTCATTTGTGTGGTTATAATCTTAAAGGCTTGTAGCTGTTTTTGTGAAATTGTATATAGTATCAATGGGATATTACTCAATATAGCTTGCTTCTAAGTCGGTTAAGGCTTTATTACTTACCACATTACTGTGTTAAGTATAATACTCGTATGCACAAAAGTCAAACTTAGTGAAACCACATTTTAACATGGCATTTTGTAAAGCGATGTTAGATTTTTTGTTTGCAAGATCTTCAATAAGCCTCAAATATAAATCTTTGGCACTACCCACAAACCTTTTGTTATTTACGGTGTATACAAAACAGTGGATGCCTGCTTATTCTTTAATGTTTTAATGCAAAAACAACTGTCTCATTGTCATCTATATTACGAAAAACTTTTATAGTAATAGGAGCAGATAAATAAACTGGTGGCTTAAGAGAACAAGTAGAAGAGTTTTTCCGCGTGTTAATTAAGTATACACGCCCTATTTTGCGGTTATTACATGCAGGCAATGCAAATTTCAGATTCATACATTCATACATTCACATGTAAGGTTGGACTATATCTTATTAAGCATAGTATAATATTATGCTTAATGATTGCGTGTAGTCTCTGAGGATCCTACTAAGATATATTAATATCTTTTGGTTTCCTGCTGATTGTCTTTTATATTTTATCACATATGTATAATATAAAAGATTTTCCAGCATATAGCAATCTTTTATGAGACCAAATCACATTATTTATTGTTTAGTAGCCTCTGCTAAGTCGAAAGGAGCTCTATTTGTTTCTGCTATAGACCCTATAAAAAATATTATAAATATAGGTAATAAAGGTACAATATATCAAATAGCTTTTTGCGCTTCCGTGTTAACGGTTAGACTTAAACTACCCGATAGCAATACTACAAGCAAAATAGCTGAACTTAAAATCAGTTCATAACTAATTAACTGGGCTGTACTTCTAAGTGACCCTAAAAACGCGTATTTAGAATTAGCAGATCAACCTGCTAATAGTATTCCATAGGTAGATAATGAAGAAACCGCCAACATATAAAGTATACCTAGATCAAAATCTCATATAGCTAAACCAGGACCATAGGGTATAACAGAAAACCCTAACAAGGAAAATATTAAAGTTATTACAGGTCCAAGAAAAAAAAGAACTAGATTTGCTTGCGTAGGGGAAACGTATTCTTTTAATAAAAGCTTTAAAGCATCCGCGAATGCTTGCATAAGACCATAATATCCCACAATGTTAGGACCTAATCTTCTTTGCATACTAGCCATGGTTTTCCTTTCAGCCACCGTAACAAAAGCTACAGTTAATAAAACAGGAACAGTTACTATTATAACTTCTGTTATAGAAATAAGTAAGGGTAAGTATATCATTATATGGTAATAAAACGTATAAAATTTTATAAAAAAACAATCTATATATATTTCTTATAAATAAAATATTAAGTTAAAAATAAAACGAACTTATAGCCTTATGTCGTATTCATTTATACATAATTTTCATATTAAAAATGTACAAATTATTCATTATTAGTATGTATGATATAGATAAATAAAAGTAAAATTATTACTAAGAAATGTAATTGATAGAAAAGGCTGGAGTATTATTTTTTGCCGTTAAGCTAATAATACTACAATAACTTAGACAGTAACAGTAATATGATTGTATGATAAAGTGCAAGTTATCTTAAGTGTAAAAAACAATGTATGCTAAATACATAACTAATAAACACCTATATGTATCATTTCTTATCGAGTTCCTTATGTAAACTTATTTATAAAAATGCACCATATGGGACAATATGCATAATATATATGACCTTATCTGTTCAATTTTGTTAGCAATAAGAAAATTATATACATAGGATAAAAGGGTAGTCACAAATAAATATACATAAACACAATTTATAACTGAGAATTGAGGCGTATACATATGTTTTGGTTTATACTTATATAATGTACATATTAAAGACGCTGAGGGATTTGAACCCTCTGACAATAGGTTTGCAGCCTCTGACAATACCATATAGCTTCTTATCCTTATTTTTAATTTGTGTACATTTCATGCTTAAGCATAATTTGCTTATAGCTGGTAATTAACTATTTACATGTCTAGACAATATAGAAAAATAGAGTTAAAATTTTACATATATACACCCTATCAACTGCTTATAAAACCCTTAAATTGAAGCAAACACCAACAACAATGTTATAAACAATAAATAAAAAGCAAATAATGTGGGGGCTACGATGCTTTATTGTTAACCTAGAAAGATAACTGAGTTTTAATATGCAAATTAACATATCATTTGTCGGGGCAACGCAAGGTATTTATAAACATCAATAATACATTAATTCCTATCTGAGCTTTGAACTCAGGTCTGAATATTAGAAGTATTCTGCTCTGCCATTAAGCTAATAGGAATAAATTTAATACATAAAAATTGTTACATACCAAGGATAAAAATAATTCAATGTAAAAAGGCGACGACAAAAATAATATAATGCAAATCCCAGGAATAACTCGAATAAAACGCAGCAAAGGATAAATATAATTCAATGTAAAAAGGCGATGACAAAAATAATTTAACGCAAGTCCTACCTTATGTGGACTTCGATTATATTAATAATAATCTATGTGTTGGTCATGTGAAGAGTAACAAACATTGTATAGTAGATGCATATAATATTGGTTGGCACAAATACATTAAATATAAGGCAATGCCTTGGATTGGCTTAACATATTCATAGCATATGACCATGACATAAGATCTGTAAATAAGAAATAAGATATAAGATTTTTGTGTCTATTATCTTTGCCTTGTTTGTTTAAATAAAGAATAAACGATGCATTGTAATTAGCGATATCTTATTTGTTTAAATAAAGGGTAAACGAGATATCGTGGTTAACGATTGTATTTTTTATTAAACAAACAAAGTAATAATGTATAAGTAAAAACCGTATGGTAAAAAAAAAAGTTAGACGTCTCGTTATTACTCGTAAGTTAGTTAAATTATTATGTTTTCAATACTAAAAATTGTGTTATTTATGTAGACATACGTAAAACCAAAGTTAAAGAATAGGTGAGTTGAACACCTAACCTGCCGTGTGTAATACGGTCGCTCTACCATTGGGCTAATTACCTTATAACATATATTAGGTTATTTTAATACAAAGGGGTATGTTTATGGGCTTTAGTTCCTATAAATAAAAGTATGTAATTTTATTTTTATATAGTAAAAAATACTTGTACTCAATATATTTTATACACAAGCCTTCTCCCTTTTCTGCTTTATATTTAACTTAGCTAAATTAAATATAAAACCCTGTCTTTCCATGCAGTAAGTTATACAGCGATGGGATTAGCATTCACAGTGATGGGATTAGCATTCACAGTGATGGCATTTGTGCGCGTATGCGAGCTCACCAATGTGCAGAAACGCTAGTTGCACAAACGCTAGTTAACAGCATTATACCCTAGTATCTATTACTTTATATAATGTTGGATAAGGTATTATTTATCACAATAATAAAACATTTAATGAAATTGCTACAATGTTGAGGTCAGACCAAACTAAAGTTTGATCTATAGCATATAGCTTAAACATAGTACATAGTAACTGATTAGAAGTTGTTAACATGCTATTAGCACTATAACCTTCACTCCTAGACCTAGCTGTACTACTCTTTCTAACCTAAGTAATTTAAAAGTTGGCAAATTGTAATCTAAGTAATTTAAAAGTTGGCAAATTGTAACCTAAGTAATTTAAAAGTTGGCAAATTCTATAACAGCTTTGCCCGCAACCGCTGTATATAAAACATAGAGAATATTAAAGAATGAAACAAGTGATGATGTGGCGTCCAAGTTAGCACCAATATATTAACCTAACAAAACTAGAAATAAAGCTAATAGTAAAATAATACCTATACCTAACTTAGAGAGGGAGTGGTCAACCATGTGGGTTAATCTTTTTCTCAATATCGTCAACACTACTTTTTTGATCACTTGATAGCAAGTTATATAATTCGTCTTTAACCCTAATAGCCTCCAGTACCATATTCTTAAGATAGGCTCTTCGTTCTAAAGCCCTGTCTCCTAGAGGTTGAGTGACTATCACTACTAGTCTAGATGCATAAGCACCTAACGTTGCGTTTTCTACTGCAGCTGTCTGTATTATATTACGTATAAATATTCAACTGTCTAAATTCCTATCAATCACCGGTTGGGGTTCTATACCTAGGGGTTCGTTTATTCGCCGATAGACCGGGTACATAGACCTTTTATTGTTAAAAGTAGAATTAAGGTTTCGCATGCTATTATCATGTAAATCTAGATAATTTACAAAAAAAGATTCATTTTCTAAATTATCATGATGTCCAATCATTACGTTAATACTATCCTCGATAAACACGGGTTGATCTACATATATAGGCTCAGATACAGGAAGTTCAGATTCAGAGATATCTTGTTCAGATATCTTTAGTCCAGGTATATTTAGTTCAGGTATATCTTGTTCAGATATACCTTGTTCAGATAATGGTGCTGATTCACTATCTTTAACAGGCTTTTTGCCTTCGCTAACTGATGAGCTATCATTGTTCATGTTAACAATAATGTTGTTCATAACTGTATGGGCATTAGCTACTACTTGATCTATATAACTCACATTAAAGCCTGATCAAGGTTTAGACGAAGGTTTAGACGAAGGTTTAGACGAGTGAGTTTTGCTGTCAGGACCTATTGAACACTTATGAAGCTTAACTATAAAGGCTCCTAATATACTAGCTAAAATCAATTTATTGTGCTCACTAATTAAAGTGCTCACATTAATGCCTAATATAAGGCTTTTTGTGTGTGAAATAGTATGAGGTAATATAGGATTAACATGGTTAAACTTAGATGTAACATTAGCCCCTGAGTTTAAATCAGGGTTATATAAATCCGAGTTATTACCTAAAGGTTTAGATAACCAAGACATTTCAACAGAAGAAGTCTGAACAGGGGAAGTTTCAGGTGAAGCGTGTTTTTCTAAAATATAGTCACAACACCTAGATCAACGCACATCGGATTCAAACTGCAATAACTCCTTAAGACTTGGTACACCAGAGGCTATATCCGATTTATTTGCCGCTAGAAATTTATCCACCCTGTGTTCAATGCTATTAGTATCTTGTATAAGAAGATCATGCTGGGCAAAAGCAGCTGGCGCATCCTCTGCATTTATCATGCTTGATTTAGCATTAACAAGTTCACCTAGTGTAGGAATTGAAGATAGAGAAGTCAAAGCGTCAGTTATGACAGTAGGATCCAGAAGGTTACTTTGTGCGGGTAAACTCACAAAGGCGTGAGGTTTAGGTGGACTGCTTAAACCTCACTCTAAAGAATTGAAACACCTACTAGCAATACTCTGTATCATGTCATAGTAAAACTGAGGAGCAAGTCAAGGATATCTATAAGTAGCTATACCTTGTGTTAACTGTATACATAATATATGCAGGAACAATACAGTAGCAATAACACTTATAATAGATCCAAAACTAGATACCATATTTCAGCCTGCAAAGGCATCAGGATAATCACTTATTCTTCTTGGCATTCCTTGTAGACCTAAAAAATGTTGAGGGAAAAACGTAACATTAACTCCTATGAATAAAATTCAGAAATGTGCTTTACCTAATGATTTATTATAGTCTACACCTAATATTTTAGGTATTCAAAAATATCAGGCGCTGTATAGTGCAAAAACAGCACCCATTGATAATACGTAGTGGAAATGCTATTGGTAATTTTTTCTTTGATACATTACATATGGTTAATTTGTTTAGTGTTCTTGTTCAGCTAAAGCATTTAAAGTTTTTTTTTGTTATGCTGAATTCTCCATAATTTACTGAATTAGTACCTAATCCCCTAGCAGCTTAAAAACCTTGGAGATATTGGGAATTAAGATTTGATCTCACCAAATCTCTACTAGCATAAACAAAATCTAAGCTACTATAGCTACATGTTTTCTTACCGGCTGCACTTAATTCATAAAGAACTTTTGCAAAGTCTTTCTTAAAAGGTTGGTTACCATGTTGGTAGTATCACCCCTCTAAAGTAGTGGAATATTGATACACCATAACACCAATTATTTTAATTACACTACCTTTAGGTAAAAAACCTACATTAACTTGACCACCTGTTACCCTATATAAGCCAGGTTGAATAGTTGCTAAAGTTTGCCCTGCAATAGAGGAGTTCTAGCTATAGCCCCACTATCCATTTCGCTAACAAATAATTCTGCAAGTAAGGGTTTTGAAAAAAAACATGTTAGTACTAGATAAAATATGATAAATAAAATATATAACGTTATAGTACGCATCGTACTTTGTCCTAACCTCAATAATAAAATTTTAGATGCAATAATTAACACAAGAAATGAAAAAATAATTAACACAAGATATGAAAAAATTAGTGTATAAGATAAAATTAGTGTATAAGATAAAAATATTGTCTTATATTGGACTGTATCATTACCAGTAATGCTAAACTATTTATTGTTGTAAATTAGATATGAAAGTAACTTTATATCATAAAGGGTTTTCATATTTAATTCAATTAATGACAAAATCTGAGTATATTTTATGTTCTATACTATCTATAGGTGATGTTTTGTATTTTCTAATCTCTATAAAAGGTTTAATTTTTGTAACTCTATAAAACTTCATATCACAATATAATCTATTATGCATGAAATAGTCATATATAAATAGCATAGCATTAACATTTTGAAATTTAAAAGCGATAGATAAAAATTGTTTAGAACCTTGCATATTAGAAGATTTACTACGTTTTATTATGTAGGGTTTACATTTGGGTATAGTATTATTTAAATTTAATTTTGAGCTGTACTCATTATATTTAAACTCTAAGTTGCATTCTATTCTGTTACCAGAGTAATTAAATACTACACTACCATCAGTATCTACTAAGCCTGAAAAATAAGGGTCATATAAGGCTATATTATAATCAGGCTCAATATAAGCAATATTAGACAAAACACACGCCTGTTTAAACGAGGGGACTTTTAATCTAATAAGACCATTAACACCATTTAAAATATAATTCATAGATTCTTTAGTAGACACTATAAACATAGAATAAGGTTTGTTTTTGTCAGATCTAATTCTACCCATATGTAAATAATTTTGAATACGTGTTAATATTCTAATATCTCTGTTATGTAATTTAATTCTAATTTGTTTAACAACTTTTTTACCATTGCTAGAGGATTTTCTAATATCAAAATTACCGTCTCCATCTAATACCCCCGCAAATCAATTTCAAAATTTACAATCTTTAGTATCTGGCAATTGACGTACAGTCTCTGAGAATCCTTTACAGTTTTCTGCTGATTGTATGTTTATATCCTTTATTGATAATTTTGTACTGTTATTTTCACTACTTAAAAGTATATTATACCTACTGTGGTCTAGTTTGTAAAGACAAAACGTATTAATAAATAGTAAACAATACACAAAAAACATAGTTTCCAGCATATAGTCAATTTCAAAATAATATTTAAAAAAAGATATATTATCTAGGCCCATTTGAGCTACTACATAGTAAGTATCGTGGAATGCTATATCAAGTGAAGCGTTAGCTAAAACAACACCACTCAATCCTCCTACTGTGAACATAAATACGAAGCCTAAGGCAAATAACATGAAAGGTGTTAACTGAAAAGATCCACCGTAACATGTAGCTAACCAACTGAATATTTTAATTCCAGTAGGCACTGCTATAATTAAAGTAGCAGCTGTGAAATACGCTCTTGTCATTGAATTTTGGACAGTATCTTAGCCAGTCCTTTTACAGATTGACTTCTTGCGTACTTGTCTCTGAGGATCCTTTAGTTGCAATACTTTTTATCTTAGTTATACCTTTTACTTCCAAGTGTTGACCATTAGTTATAATAATGTACACTTTTCTGAATTTCAGATAGTTTACATATTTACCTGCAAACACTTTATATGTATCAAAATAATTAATTAGAAGCTGCGCAGTTTTAAACCCTGTACTTTTGTAGCACCATAGGCCGGTGCTATACTGAGAAAGATTACCCATTTTAACTGTATCATATAGAAGTTTTAAAGGTACAACATCATTTTGTTTTAAAGAAAACTCTAATCTTACACTAAATCCCGTTTTATGTGTTTTACTTTTTATAACGCTAATATGAAAGCAACCATCCGCCTGGGTAAAGCCCGCCAATCAATGGTTATCTAATGACAAACAATTTAAGGGTGGCAATATGGTATAATTAAAATCTACATCATAATTGTGTTTAAGTAATTGTTCATATTTAAGTCTACTTACAAATTTACCATTTATTAAAGATAAGATGTATGATAAACCTTTTGCATTTTTACAAATATATGTAACTGCTTTTTTGTTTTTAATTTTGTAAACATTACCATAACCTATTCGTTTTTTGATACAGTAAGCTAGTGCTACATCATTTTCAGCAAAAATGATGTCTAACTGCTTTTTACCAAATCAACCGTCCCCTTCTATTAATCCAGTTAAAAAATAAGCAAACTCAGTATCAGTAAGGTAAGGTTTATGTTTAGATACATGTTCAGAAATAGAATAAAGTTTAGTATAACTATTATAAGTATTTTTAGTGTCAGCCGTAGCATTTGCACTAAAACCAAAGTTTCCTGCTGATTGTCCTGGTAGTTTATTATACTTTAAGCAGATTTTACCTAACGTAATTAATACGAGTGGACCACTTAAACAGGAGTTTCCAGCATACAGCAAGATTTTTACCGTGAACACAGTTTTATCCACGTCTAGACCAACACTATACATGTGGTGACTTCAAACAACAAAACCTAACACTCCTATAGACATCATGGCATACACCATACCAAGATAGCCGAACACGCTCTTATTTGAGCTGGCTGATATAGTTGTACTAATTACACCGAAACCTGGTATAATTAGAATGTAGACCTCAGGATGTCCAAAAAATCAGAAAAGATGTTGGTAAAGTAAAGGGTCACCACCTCCAGCTGTTTCAAAAAATGAAGTATTAAAATTTCTGTCTGTTAAAATCATAGTTATTGCAGCGGCTAACACAGGTAAAGATAGTAGAAGTAAAACAGCTGTTATAACAACTGCTCAACCAAATAATTCTAATTTGTGTAATCTAATTCCTGGGCTTCTCATATTTAATATTGTTGTTATGAAGTTCATAGCACCTAATAAACTGCTTATACCAGATAGATGTAAAGCAAATATAGCGAGATCTACACTAGGTCCACTATGACTTTGTATTCCTGATAAGGGCGGATAGAGAGTTCAACCTGTACCTGCTCCATTTTCTGTACCTGTGGCGAATAAAAATAATATTAAACTTGGTACTAATAACCAGAAACTAATATTATTTAACCTAGGAAATCTATACCTTAAGTAGTTTCCTACCAGGATGGACTATGTCTTCACCATTCTTTTAAGTAATGGGCTTCGCGTGTAGTCTCTGAGGATCCTTTCTAAAAATTGTATTTTAGTTTGTTTCCTGCATATTCTTCCCATGTATATATAATTGTTACGATTAATTCGGTCGAAATAACAACCTTATGATTAATAAATCCAATTAAGTGTATATATATCTGTTAAATGTAAATTAATTTATTTCTAATTCGAGAGATTCTATGCATACAGCAAAGTAATAATATAAAAGTTCACACTTTTACACGGCATTTCCTATATTTGGTTAGCTTTACTTGGTTAAAAATATACATATTATATTTTAATGTAAATTATATAAATGATTTCAGTTAAAATATATTCTTTTTAAATTCATATTGTTTTTGTGTAAATTTATTTTAATAATTCCCTCTTCAGTGTAATGGTTTCTTTTTAATATTAAGTTGGCTGCCTGTTCTCAATCTATATAATCTAAATATTTAGATGAATATAAAGAAAATGATTTAAAATAAGTTAAGATTATTTCTAGAGATGTACGGCTAGAAGCAGTTATATTAAAATATTCATTACTTGTGGATATTTGTTTTCTGGTCTTTATATTACAATTTAAAAATTTAGATATATCTGTTAACACATCATGATAACTATTTTTGCTTATAGGCTCATACATACTTTGTTCTATTCTTAATCTACAAGCAATCTTTCTTTTTTTAGCATTATTTTCTAATTTAGTATGTTGAATAGAAAAACTTCCATCCGCATCTATAAACCCTGCTAGTCAATTGTCTTTATTTAAATCTCCTCTTTTCAAAGGAAGCTTTATTATATAAGAACTATGATTTTTGTTTATTCATTCAATTAAATTGTAGAAGTGAATAATTTTTGGTGTTCTTAATTCACCATTAATATATTCAATAATACTCTTAAGTCCTTTTACAGGAGAAATTACTAAAACGCAAGCATTGTTTTTAGGCTTGTATCTTATAAAGCCATAACCTATTATTTCTAGTAATCTTTTAGCTAATGGTTCATCTTTTAAATTAAAAGTTATGCAAAACCTAGGATTATGCCTTTTTTTTAAATTATCATTAGGCAATCAAATATGTCCATCTCCTTCAAATAAACCCGCTAAATAAGAACTAAGTAAATTTTTATTATTATTATTGATTTTCATTTTTATTTTCATTTTTATTTTTTTAATTAATAAGTACGTTAATATAACTATCTATATTAACATATAAATCATGGATAGCATAAATAGAAGTATATAAGCCTGCAAATAAAATTATTAATATTAATCATATCTATATAGTACTCATTTTATTATTTAATGCTATTATCTTGTTAATATAAACTATAAAAATTTATTAAACTTATCACCTATAATTCAAGATAATGCTATCTTTAAAATGAATTTTAAATAATATTTGTATCATTAATAAAATAAGCATCATTAATAAAATAAGCATACCTAAACAAACACAAGTAGTTATTTCTAAATTTAACAATAAATCTTGTAAAGGACTAGCTAATGTATTATCATCTATAAATTTACTTATGTTAGGGTCATTTATATTATTATTACTAGTAACATTAGAAACAACACTATCTTATATATTTTCATCCTTGAATTTATTTTCATCCTTTATTTTATTTCTACTAATAGTAGTTAACTTTGAATGAAATAAACCGCTAAGCATGCTAGCACCTAATACAACACCAGCTTTTTTCTTTTTGAAGAGGAGGTAAACAAGACTTAGATCTAGTTTTACCTACTGCTGTAGCTACTGCTGTAGCTACTGCTGTAGCTACTGCTGTAGCTACTGCTGTAGCTACTGCTGTAGCTACTCCTGCTAGACTTGCACCTAAGCCTATCTTACAAGCAACAGTGTTTAAGCCTTTACCTGTAGCCTTACCTGCTTTTTTATCTAAAGAAACATGGCCATGCAGATTTATATCATTATTACCTTTTGTGTGTAATATAATGTCTGATATTAATGTACAGGGAAGATTATATATGCTATATCTTGTATATAAGGGTATACATAAAAAAGAAAACATTTGTATGTATTTAATAAATTTTTCATCTGATAATTTAAAACCATCTAAATATAATAAAACCAAACTTGATATAAACATAAATGAACCCACAAAAAACAAAGGTGATATTAAAATATTATTTATAATATGAGATTGTATAAATATATAACATCACAACTAAACTCAAACTAAATACAATATCAGATAAAGTTATAACATTTTTATTATTACTATTATTACTACAACTTTTAATATATGTAGAATAATATCTTTACCCTGTAAATTTAACTTTTAAGTATGTATATTTTTTAACCAAAGGGTCCGGATCCTTTTGTTTTGCCATATCCGGTCCTCCTACTAATAATGGTAATAAAAAATTACCAAATCCACCTATCATAGCTGGCATAACCATAAAAAATATCATAACTATAGCGTGGGCAGTTATTATACTGTTATATAATTGGTTATCTGCTATATATTGAACCCCAGGTCCAGATAGTTCTAATCTGATTAGAACAGAAAAAGCTGTACCTATTAAACCTGAGAGTAGCGCAAATATAAGATACAAGGTCCCTATATCTTTTGCATTTGATGAAAAAAACCATCTTTCTAATCATAAAGAAATAGTAGTTTTATATATATTTAAATATCTTATTTGATCTAATTTAGGTGT